ATTAATAACTTAATTACAAATCGACAAAAGTCGATAGGCGCATTCGTCGGCCTGTGTCAAAAAAACTTGATTTGTTCAGGAAGTATTGACGTCGTTTAAATTGAACTTAGCCCCCACACTGCCTTTAGCCTTTATCTTTAACCAAAGGATAGCGGTAACACCAAAACTAAAAGCAAAACTAAAAGGGATGCTTGGGGGCTTCTTTTTTACCTTATATTTTAATTAATATTAAATTATAAAAATAAAAAGCTTGAGCTTTTTTACTTAAAACAATAAAAGAAAAATTGTGATTTTCCTACAGGGGTTTTCTAAACAATATAAAAAGATTATCTCTTTATAAAAAAATTCTTTTGTTAATTATGGCTAACCATCTTTAATTCTGTCGGCAGTTTTAATAAGCGTAGGTTTTGGATTATAAAATGCTTTTGGGCAGAATTTGCAAATGTAATAACTATGTGAGACGATAATTTTTGTAAACTAAATTGCTCTCGTGTTTTTTTAAATACAAAAGGAGCGCGAATTACAGTGAGTAGTTTTTTAGAATTGTTTCTTTGTACTAGCTTTTTATTGATAGCCCTTAAACTACTGAATTTTTTGGACAATTTAAAAAAAGACCGACCAAAATAGGCATTATGGTCAAGTCTTTCAGCAAAGCTACGACTTTGTTTCAAGTAATTGGTTAGTAGGGGCGCGGGTACTTTACTATTAAAACAATCACTAATATTATAATTTATCGGTTTACGGTTGTGGTGCCAAGATTCCTGTTGCTCTTGGTACCTAGATAACATTGTGGGTTTATCCCGGCAGTTTAACAAATTTGCGTGGCTTGAGGTAAATAATCCTAATATAATCGGTGCAAATTCTTTTATAACCCCTGTTTTATCTGATATTAATCGTATTGCGCATAGTTCAAAAGAGGTTTGCAGCTGTTTTGCACAAAGATAATTAAGGTAATTTATCAATTTTTCAATTATACCAATACTATTCCTGATATCCTTAACTTGACAGACGGTGTTACTTCTTAAAGTTATGCCTAGCTTTTTCCGCTTTTTCCGCTTTTTCCTTTGGGCAAGGGTAATTTCAGCGGAATGTTCAAAATATAGGCTTTTATTAAGCGTTTGGATTGTTTTAAGCAAACAGGACTGCTGTTTTACTTTGTTTAATTTCCCCAAAGAAATAATATTTTTATTATGTTGTTTTTTAATAAGCATTATTTATTACTCTTATTTATTTTCTTACTATGACTGATTTTTTTACTTAATTTATAATAATTAATTTTAGTTTTTTTATATCTATAATTGCCATTACGACCTTAAATAATCATTTTTTGATTTACGCACGCTTTACAGAGTGTTTTGATCGACTACTTTTTCGGAACTCTACAGGTTTGCAATCATAAACTCCTCGTATTACCCTATATTGAACACCGGGGACATCCCGTACGCGACCTCCTCGTATTAAAACACAACTGTGCTCTTGTAAGTTATGTCCGATACCAGGGATATTAGCGATTATACTTTTAGAGTTGCTTAATCGGATTTTAGCAATTTTGCGAATGCCTGAGTTTGGTTTTTTTGGCGTCGTTGTGTATACTCGAACACAAATTCCGAATTTCTGAGGGCTTTTTTGCAAAGCCTTTTTTCTATTACGCTTTATTTTAGGTTTCCTTATATTTTTTAATAATTTCGCTAATGTACTCATTATTTTTTTACTGATTGTATTTGATTAATTGTATTAAATGTAATTTAATTAATTTAGGTTGCATATTACTGAATAGTTTAGTACGCCTTTTTAGTAGTTTATATGAAAATTAAGACCGGCCTACTTTTTAAAGTGAAGGATCTATCTATACTTATTATCAGAAAAGTAGGATTTGAACCCACATATCCAGCACCCAAAGCTGACATGTTACCTATTACATCATTTTCTGAAAGCAGTTTCTTTAAAAAAAATTACGTTTTTTTATTTAAGCAACATAACCCTACCTTTCAAAGAAGTTAACTCCAAGGGTGGCTTTCTCGCTTTCTCGCTTTCTCCTTTGCGGGACCAAACAGGATTTTATTTAAATTTATTAAAATAATTCAAAACTGTAAAGCATTGCAGTTGTGAACAAAAACCAAGCTAAACTGATTGGTAGTAATACCTTCCAACCCAGCACCATTAATCTATCGTAGCGATAACGTGGTAAGCATGCTCTTACAAAAATAAACAAAAATAACCAAATTAGCGTTTTTAATGCTAACCAAACAGGCCCTGGAATAACGTAAAAAATATAGATATTCAAGGGGGGCAACCATCCGCCTAAAAAGAAAATTGTTACAAGAGTGCTCATCAAAATCATAGCCCCATACTCAGCTAAAAAAAACAAGCTAAATCCTGATGAGCTATGTTCTGTAAAGTATCCTGCAACTAATTCTGCTTCTGCTTCTGGGAGGTCAAAGGGGGCCCTGTTTGTTTCAGCTAAACATGCTATAAAAAACATGATTAAAGCAGGCCAGTGTGCCAGCGCAAACCAGCACTGCTCCTGCGCTAAAACAATTTCAGTTAAATTTAAGCTCCCCACAGTAACAATCACTGTTAACAATATTAGCCCTATACTAACTTCATAACTAATCATCTGAGCTGCAGATCTCAAGCTGCCTAGAAATGCGTACTTTGAGTTGGAGCTCCAGCCACTGGTGATAATACCGTAAACCCCTAAGGAGCTTATTGCAAAAATATATAAAATACCTATATTAAAATCTGCAATAGCCATGGTATAACCAAAAGGAATACCTGCCCAAGCTATTGTGCTACATATAAAGCTTAATATTGGGGCAGTTAAAAAAATTAATAAGTTAGCATTAGTGGGGATTAACGGTTCTTTAACAATTAGTTTAAGGCCGTCGGCAATTGGCTGAAGTAATCCTATAAACCCTACAACATTAGGCCCTTTACGCCTTTGGCATGCCGCCATTACTTTCCTTTCTGATAAAGTTAAGAATGCAGTGGCTAATAGCCCTACGATCATAACAGCGATTACTTTTATTGTAAGAATAAGCATTTTTAAAATTGATAATTAATCTAGACCTCATTTATCCAAAAGACCCTTTTTAACATGTTAAATTTTTTTCATTTACATTTCTTGTAGCTTTATATTAACCCAATCAACATAGTCCTGCTCGCGCACTGCTTCTAGCGCAATCGGCATCATACCGTGACTTGATCCACACAGCTCTGAACATTGTCCATAAAAAACTCCTTGTCGTTTTATAAATACCATTGTCTGATTTAGTCTGCCAGGGATTGCGTCAAGTTTAACACCTAAACTTGGAACAGCAAAGCTATGAATTACGTCACCTCCGCTTGTAAGCAATCGTATGTGTCTATTGACGGGTAGAACTAGGCGATTATCAACATCTAGTAAACGCAATTGCCCTGGCTCCAAATCGTCATCTTGTAGCACGTTACTGTCAAATGTGATTCCGTTTGTTACTAAACCATCATGAACTTCATAATCCCCGTACTCGTAACTCCAGTACCATTGTCGTCCAATTGCTTTTATTGTTAAACTAGGCTCGATTACTTCATCCAGGCTATATAACAACGTAAAGCTCGGAACGGCTATTACGCATAAAATTAATGCAGGAACAGTAGTCCAAATTATTTCAATTAAGCTATGGTGATGAACTTTATAACTTATTTCTGAGCTACTTGCACTAAAATTATATAATATAGCGCATAGCATATAGAGAACAAAGCCTGCAACAAATAGCATAATTGCCCAAATATCCGAATGTAAAGCAATAAGCCCCTCCATTAGAGGACTTGCGGGTTCTTGAAAACTAAAACGGTCAAACATGGCGCTGCTAGCGCTTAGCGGGGCATCACAAAAACTAATTACAGATATATTAAAAAATGTAATTAAAATACAATAAGACAAAGAAAGATTTTTCATAATAAATAAATTATTTGAAATTGACTATTAATTTTATTAAGCTTATTATTTAAAAGAAGCAATCTGATAGTCCTTTTTTTTATTACAATATTGTGCAGTCTAGGATTCGAACCTTTAGAAAACCTTTTGATCGAGCCAGGCTCGAAAAATTTTTAACTGCAGTAGGGGGATTCAACTTAATTCCGAAGGCCTACGCTATCAACAGGCACGTAACCATCAGCATAAAAATTCTAAAGTCTATAAATAACACTATATCAGTAAAACATAGCATAGTTAATCCACACATAGCAGCAATAATCATTATCGTAGCATAGTGATAAATTAGACCAGACTGCGTAGCCCCTAATTTAATATACACACTTTTTAGAAATTTTGGTAGCCCAAGACCGAACATAGGTAATAGCTCAAGCAGTCCTTTATCGAATACTTTTACAAAGTCGAACCCTATTTTATATCCGTTATACGCAACAAGTTCATTTAATAGCTTATCATAAAACCATCGTTGGTTTAAAAATAAATAAACGTTGCTCAAATGGTTTGAAGCTATTTGATAAGCTTCAGAAACCCAAATCATACTAAATAAATAAGCAATTAGCCCACCTGATATGGTTAATACCAAAGGAAGAATTTTAACAAATTGAGGCAAGAATTCTGCCTCTATCATAACACCGTTATTAGGCTTTATAAAAATTGAGTTATTCCAAAAATCACTTCCAAGCCCTATAAACATGGGTTTAAAAAACCAACCTGCATAAATAGAGCCAATCGCTAATATAAGCAATACTAAACCCATAACCCAGTCAGCATCGTGAGCATTGGCGTATTGCTTATATATATTTGTGTATTTACCTTTATATTCAAGAGTGTTTTTTCTAGCGTATAAATGCTGATTATGCGATTCCAGACGGCCATTAATATTCGTATGAAAACATAGAAATAGAAATCTAAAACTGTAATACGATGTAGTAAATACGCTAAAACAAGTTAACAAATAACTAAAGTGAGCCGCTATGCTATAGCGCGCATAAGCTAGTTCTAATATCACATCTTTTGAATAAAACCCAGTTAAAAAAGGAGTCCCTACTAGGGCTAAAGTACCAATAAGGAGAGCTGTATAACTAAATATAAGAATTTGTTGTAGTCCTGCAAACTTTCGCACATCTTGTTCATTTGCCAAAGCATGAATAACTGCGCCAGCAGTTAGAAAGAGTAAGGCTTTAAAAAATGCGTGGTTGAACAAATGAAAAATCCCTACGTTGTAGTTTGAAAGACCACAAATTGTAACCATGTAGCCCAGTTGACTACAAGTACTATACGCTATAATAGACTTAAAGTCGTTTTGGACTAACCCGATAGTTCCTGCAAAAATTGTTGTAATCGCTCCAATTACAGCTATAATAACTGTCGCATATGGAGCAAACTCTAACAATGGGCTAGTTCTGGCTAATAAAAACACGCCGGCAGTTCATGAATGTTTTATGTTAACACATAATACTTGCTTTTTCAAACAAGATCGGACTGTATATTTAACTTTTCAGATCCTTCTTCCAACCCGCAAAGGAGAAAGCGAGAAAGCCACCTTTGGAGTTAACTTCTTTGAAAGGTTACATAATTTAATGATTTCTATAAGATCGTGCTCAGTTAAGTGCTCTTTTTTCATTGAAAGTTTATGAATCTTAGACCATTTGGAAAAGTCTACGCCCTTTTTTGTTTTTAAGCAGTATCGCTGCAAATATTTAACCAAATAAATTAATAATTTTTTATTGCTTAAATAAAACACGTACCCCTTCCATGATGGATCAAAACGAATATTTGTTTGTGCTTTAATGTTAAATAAGTTTCTAATTAATATAAGGACATCTGGCTGTTTTTGGGATATGGCGAAATCAATTAGTAGACGCTTACCTGATTTGCTGGTATTACAGCTTCTCACTCTTGCTGCAAAGTAACCCTCAGCATCAATAAATCCACTTAGCCAGCTATCATTAAAAGAAGGCTGAATGTCTGAATTTATTGCTTCTATTTGCTGATTGTATTGTTTATTTAGCACGTTTAACCAAGCTTTAAATTGGTGTTTTTTATGATTAGTAATTAAATTTCCGTTAAACAGGTGGGCTAAACGTATAAAATTGTGTTTACCGGTGATATAAAAAACTCCTACATTTCTATGCTTGTCTGTGCGTGTGAGTATTTTACCAAAACCCAAAACTGACTTTATTTCATATAATAAATTAATGTCTTTTAAATCTTGGGTTAAATCAAAGTATACTTTATTATGACTAATTATAAAACTTCCATCCCCTTCTACAAAACCAATCAGCCATATTAAAAAAGTAGTATCGACCTTTACATTATGACACGGTTTTAAGGACGTAAAGTTTGAAAACTGAAAAGTTATTCTGCGTGCAGTCTCTGAGGATCTTCTTCGCGTGCTATATACATAGCAGGGGCAAATAATTTCCTGCTGATCGACCCTATAAATTAATAAAGAATTTTTAATCATATTAATAAGATATTATTTTTTTTTTAATTTAATATTAAGATTTTATTATAAATCTCATATTATTATTGTACATATTTATCATATAAATGAAAATAAATAGTACTTATAACAGTATTTATAAACTTAATTTTTTTGGTTATTCCAGCATATAGCAGAATGAAAATTATATATTATTATATAATCCGGCAAAACTTTACCATTGTCGCGGCGTGTAATAAGGCACTAACAGGTGTTGGCGCATTCATGGCATTGGGAAGCCACGCATGTAAACCAAATTGTCCCGATTTACCCATTGCACCTATAAACAGCAAAATGCAAGAAAAGTCTAGCAGTGACCATTGAACACTTGTATAGCCTGCTATTTGTAAAGCAGCAAGATTATAAAAATCCGTAACACAGGTAAATAATGCTTGATAACAAGTCGTTTTATAGCAAAAAAATAAGCAGATTATACCTAAAGCCAAAGCAATATCTCCTACTCTATTCAATAGCATTGCTTGAATAGCGGCTTTACTTGCTTGAAGACGGGTAAACCAAAAACTAATTAGTAAAAAGGAGGCTAAACCAACCCCTTCCCAGCCCACAAATAACTGTATATAGTTATCAGCTGTTACTAACATTAGCATTGCCACAGTAAATAACTTTAAATAGCTTATAAATCTTATAAAATGAGGATCTTCGATCATATAAGAACAACTATATAGTACAACTAGGCAGCTAATTAATGTTACAACAACGCACATTACTGCGGTTAAAGTGTCAAATAAGAAACCCCAATTGGCATCAAACAGACCACTATGAAAATAACTTGCATAAGTTATTTGGCATGGGCAACGGCAAAGCGCAACCTCATAAAAAATAGTAAAGCTTATAAGTGCTGAAGAAACTGAACTTATCAAACTTAGAACAATTGTTCCTCGAGGGCCAATAAATCGCCCAAATAGACCTATGCAAACAAAAGTAATTAAAGGTAAAGTTAATAAAGCTAGATACATTGTAATGTGTTATATTTTATAAACGCCTACTCGATAGACTGATTTAATATTATGAAAAGAGTTACTTTGTTTTTACTCTACATAACTAGGCTGGCGGGATTCGAACCAAAAACGCAATATACCATTTTATAACAGCCTACTTTAGCAAGAAACTTATAAAGCTTGTAATACTTTTTGTATTTATCAACCTACTTCTTATAGTCAGCGCCGTCTTAAAAAAAGGGTTTAAGGTTTAAGCATTAGGGCACTCGTACAGAAGAGAATCACTATGTTGAGACTGTTTAAACGGATATTTCTCCTTTATCTTTGTGCATTGATTGTTAAAAAATAGTATACTAAGATAAAATGATAATATTTGTAAAATACTATCGACTTTTCCTTTCAAAGAAGTTAACTCCAAAGGTGGCTTTCTCGCTTTCTCGCTTTCTCGCTTTCTCGCTTTCTCGCTTTCTCGCTTTCTCGCTTTCTCGCTTTCTCGCTTTCTCGCTTTCTCGCTTTCTCCTTTGCGGGGGTGCTTTGCGGGGTCAATTAGGTTTAGATAATTTATGATTTAGTATTCTCAATTGCACTTTCTTAATTGAACTTAATCTGTGCTATTTCAGTAACTATAGAGACTTATAGTACACTCTGCGGGAATTGAACCCGCGTTTATACTGTGAAAAAGTATTGTCCTGGTCCACTAGACGAAGAGTGCTTATATTGTACCTTTCAAAGAAGCCAAACCTTTCAAAGAAGGGGGCAAGGGGGCAAGAGCACCTTAAAGCGTCAAACTTGATAAGCAGCTCAGCTTACTAAAGCATTTTTGTATAAGTATACCCCTATAAACTAAAATAAAAAAGCTAAAGTTAAAGAAATTCTAGATTATATACTAACAATTAAAGGACAGAAGATAATTTTGCTTTTCTTTACGCATATTTAAAATAGTTTTGTTCTATAACAAACTTATATATAGGTTAAACAAAGCAAATAAATAATTATAAGCTCTACAATAAAACTGGTTACATATTCTAACATTAAATCCCAAATATATAAATATTTGAATACTCTAAAAGTATGCCATATAAGTTAAATTATGTAACCTGTTAGGTTGTTAAGAGGCTAGATTGGAAGGATTCGAACCCTCGTTATTCCGACCAAAACGGAAGGTTTTACCATTAAACTACAATCTAAAGTATTTTTTATTTCAGTCTATTCTCATCAAGGCTATAAAAATAGTATTTCTTGTCTCTTGCCTCCCTTGCTTTGAGATATAATATCCTCTTTTGAAATACTAATATTTCAAAAGGATATTTAATATTTCGCAAAGTTTTTTATTAACCTTTCAAAGAAGTTAACTCCAAAGGTGGCTTTCTCGCTTTCTCGCTTTCTCGCTTTCTCGCTTTCTCGCTTTCTCGCTTTCTCGCTTTCTCGCTTTCTCGCTTTCTCGCTTTCTCGCTTTCTCGCTTTCTCGCTTTCTCGCTTTCTCGCTTTCTCGCTTTCTCGCTTTCTCGCTTTCTCGCTTTCTCGCTTTCTCGCTTTCTCGCTTTCTCGCTTTCTCCTTTGCGGGGCAAAAGTAAGCGTTCTACTAGAATTGAACTAGTATTATAAGTTTCGAAGACTTATGTTTTATCCTTTAAACTAAGAACGCCCTATTATTTATAAAATTATTTCTTGTATGCTAATGATTTAACAAAAGAAAATACTTTTATAATGTACAATTTTTTTTGCACACATTACAAAAATTCGGCCTATAATTAATTGCATTTAAAGGTACAATTGGGTATTCAAATTTTGTTTGTAGACTCCGCTAAGAACTACAACGTTAACAATATTTCACAATATATTTCTATTTCGAAAGTATATTGTATTACTAATTAGCTTATTATGCTTAAGCCAATTGAGGTTTTTTTACAGAGTTTTTGAAAAATCTCGTTTAACTGGGTTTTTGTAATACCACTAAATTCAAAAAGTAACTGTCCCGGGCGTACTTTTGCTATCCAGTGGCTAATAGAACCTTTCCCTTTCCCCATTCTTGTTTCTGCGGGGCGTGCGCTTACGGGACAGTCACAGCAGATCCGTGTCCATACTCGCCCCTTTTTTTTCAAGATTTTTGCAATATCTAGCTTGATTGTCTCTATATACGCAGCACTAATTGTTGCATATTGGACTACACAAATCCCATATAGCCCAAATAGAAGTTTTTTACTATTCACTGAACAGTGCGTTTGCGTTTTAAAATACACCTGATTAGTATTGATCAGCCAAACATTTAATTCTTGTTTGGGGTATACAGTGTCGTTTGATTGCTTTAGTAATCGTAGGTTATTTCCACCACTGTAAATACTAAGCGGGTGGGGATTAATCCATTGATTATTATAAAAGCGACGCTGCTTTGAAAGCTCAGTAAAACAAGGTTTAAAATCGAAGGGTTTTGGGGTCAGCTTATCGATAAATGATGGTAAAAAAACAGTGTTTGTATTTTTTGAAAGTTGTCGTAGTTTACGCTCACGGTGTACTAGTTTCCGAGTTTTTGTTTTTTTTCTAAAATACAGTTTAAATGCTAATTTTTTTGGTATTGTTGCCATTTGTTTATTGTTATTGGTGTAAGCAAAACTACAAAAGTTGCCTTTGCCTACCTTTGCTACCTTTGAACCTTTCAAAGAAGCCAAACCTTTCAAAGAAGCCAAAGGTGGCTTTCTCCTTTGCGGGGTAAAAGTAAACCCCGCTAAGCGCCTTTGCTACCGCAAAGCACCTGACCTGCTATAAAAGTCCAAAGGCTCTTAGCAGAGCTGACGTGGCGTCTTTAATTGTGCAGGGTCAGTTGTTTCTTTTTAATAATTAAGGCAGTATTATTTTTCAATAACATCTGAAAGTTTCCGTGAAGTAAAGTTTGGCGGCTATAAGCTAAGCAATGCTTGAATTGATTTCGCCATATTAGGGTACCCGTTTGGTTCTCTAATATTGCAATTAAATTTGGCGTTGATCTTGTGCTTACATGCCTATTTAGTCGGTAATAAGATATTATAGTTGAATTTTCCGCTTTGTAACCAAGTGCTTTTCTTAAAGCTAAAGTAATAAAATTTTTTAGTTTATTTTTGCTTAGATAGTGAAATGTTTTACCTAATTTTCCAAGTTGGTTTGTAATCAAAATATGATGGCTATGGTTATGCTTTCGTCGATTATACGACGGGCATAGGCGGTTTTTTTCTATTTTTATTCTATTATTCAACACTTGCTTAAAGCCCACCGTACTTGTTGAGCCTTTTAAAAAACTTAATATAACTAATTTTACTAAAGCATTATTAGCCCTTAACAATTTATTGAAAAACCCCTGAAATACCACATGCTTTGTTTTTTGTAGCAAAGGATGTGTCTCTGTTTTATTAGATAACAAAGTTAGCTGTTTATCATTTTTTACTGCTTCTTTTCTAACTTTAAGTTTATTCAAATGAATTATTATTTTAGTGTTATTCAATTTTTTACTATTTGAAGTCATTGAGCTGGTAATATATTATGTCTGTCTGCTCATCTGAGGGATAAATTTGTCACATAAATGACTGATTACTAAACAATATTAGTTGCAAGTTTGGAAATAAAGTGATACTAGCTTGATCAAAGGCTAGATAATTATGAAAACTCTATTTAGAGAACCTTTCAAAGAAGCCAAAGGGCACAAATTATTTTTTTGTTATCTTTGAACCCGCAAAGGAGAAAGCGAGAAAGCGAGAAAGCGAGAAAGCCACCTTTGGAGTTAACTTCTTTGAAAGGTATGTATAAAGTGTTTTATCCTTTTGTTATTCTTTTAGCGTTTTTTAAGACTGGCTATTTTTGCTCGCTTTTTCGTTAAGGCAAATGCCCCAAATTTAAAGCCTACATGATGCTCCGTTATTTTTATAGGGATCAGCTTCAAACCGTTGAAAACATAGACTGTTTGACCAATAAATCGTGGAGTGATAGTTGCCACCCGCTGATATATTATAGTGCGATTAATAATTTTGTCACTATTTTCTAAATTTAAAATAATATGTGGTATTTTCCAAGAAGATCGAGACATTGTCAATTTGATTTAATTATAAAAAAGTAAAATACTATAGACTCAAGTTTTTTGAGTTGAGTTTAAAGGCAATTGTAGTAGTTTAGTAAGCAAAGAAAAGTCACATATTCTTTTTAGACTTTGATTATTTCTGCAGACTAACGCATACCTACAATCGTCGTTTTGCTGGTGGTTTTGTGCCATTATGAGCGACGCTGGTACAATCTTTTAATAAAAGAACAGTAAAATGTTGGTTAAATATTTTAAAAATAAACCGCTTAGAAGATATTGCACCTTTACAGTGAAGTACTAGGTACCGCAACCCAAGACCAAAAGCTTTCTCTATTACAGCGTTGAACACAGCTCGTTGTGTATATCTAGTTTTTCGTCGACTATTCGAGCCAATGCTACTAGACATACGGCCTCCACTAATAGACCACAGTGTTTTTTTTTGACCAAATAAAGTTGAGACTACACAGTGCAAGTTATTTTTTGTCTTATTCACATGGATTAGACAAAACTGGCTTGGCTGGAGATCTTTTAATTGTTTTAAAGAGTTTATACTATATTGTTGTTTTTTTGTTAACATTTCTATTATTTTTAAATAAAAAAATAAGAAAAACTGCGTTTTCTTATGCTGCTCTATTTTTGTATAATTTTGTATAATTAAAAAAAGTACAAAACATTTTATTTTAATCCTGCTTTCTTGTGCGCGACTATACCAATAAATGTTTATAAAGCAAGGTAAATTTTGTTCGCATATTATATTTATTACAATATAACAACTAACTATAAAATTGTAGTTCGGTACTTCCAATATTCAAGGAAGATACTAAAAAACCAGAGTTTAAGTTTTTAGTGCTTATTTGTGCTTTATTTTATATCTATTTATGACTTTAGGCCCAGTCAAGCGCCCCTTTTGACCATTCATAAAAAAACCCTATTGTTAGAATAATTAAAAAACTGATTCCAACCCAGTACCCCATTGGGCCAATATCCGCAAGCGCAATACTGAACGGAAAACAAAATAAGATGTTATAGTAAGGACAAGGTCTCCCTCGCCCTCCTAATTCAGAACTGTGCATGAGAGTTTCCAGCTCACACAGCTCCTTGGAATCGTCAGCTTTCTAAGGAGGAACTCATTACACTTTCTCTATTATGTTACGTTGATCGTGGCAGTGCCCGTGGACTAAACGTAGATTTTGTATTCCGTCTTTTCCACCTTTCGATTTTGGTATTTTATGGTCCATTTCCATCACATCTGTTGACCAGAATGGAAGACAGCAGATGTCGCATAAACCCTTCTGTCTCTTGAGGAGTGTTCCCACTTTCCCTGTTAAACCAGAATATCTAGTTAATCTCAAAATCCAATACGGATGATCTCCATCATAAGGTGACTTGGTTCCTTTAATCTTAACATGTCGAGTGATTAGGTATTGATTATGGTATTTAACTCCTACCCATCCTTGATCTGTCCTTTGACCAAAGATCAATTGACCTCCGTGCTGTCTTTGGAAATACTTATTGTATCGCCACTCAGCGGAGCGAGTAGGGTGAATTCTCCTTACCCATCTCCATAGCCTGTAGAATAGCAAGTTCCGCAGTTTACTATACGTCTCTTTACTTGATACAGTGGAAAAATAGTTACACCATCCTCTTATTATGGGGTTAAGTCGAGTTACTATGACGGTAACTTTATTGGTGTTTTCAATTACTCTCACCAAGTCATTATAATGGCTTTTTATTCCTTCTTTACAAGGTTTTATTATAGTTTTGTAGTTCGATCCAAATTTATTCCTACTATTAACACCAACTGAGTATCTTCGTATGTTAAACCCCAAAAAGTCAAACCCGACATTGCCCAGGTAAGATTTATCTGTATGATTTATCTGTATGAGTTATTGAAGTTTTTGACTCTTTTAGTTCCAGTCCCATGGTGATAAGCCATTTTTCAACTTCCTTTTTCGCGTTTGTCACTACTTCTAGATCTTTATGCATTATTACGAAGTCGTCAGCATAACGAATTATTCCGAGGCTTGCCATTTTTGAGGTGGGGCTGAGTTTAACACCTTTAGAATTAAGAATTGTCTGGGTTTTTACCCATTTCTTCAGATGGGTTTCCATTCCATGCAGAGCAATATTTGATAGTAGAGGACTTATAACTCCCCCTTGCGGAGTTCCGCTCGTCGTAGGTGAGAATGCTCCGTTATCCATCACCCCAGCTTTTAGCCAAGATCTTATCTGGCGCTCAAGTGTGGCATGTGTACACATCTTCTCTATCAGTTTGTCGTGATCGATTTTATCAAAGCATTTGCTTATGTCTGCATCAAGCACATACTTGCCCGTCTTTATTCCTCTTAAGCTGTGATGAATTGCTTCAACAGCGTCTCGAGTACTTCGGCCCGGTCTGAAACCATAACTGTTAGGTTCAAATTTTGCCTCCCACTCCGGTTCTAAGGCAAGTTTTGCTAGCGCCTGTTTCGCTCTGTCTCGGACAGTTGGAATGCCCAGTGGTCGTTTTTCGTCCGTACCAGGTTTCGGGATATACACTCTCCGAATAGGGGAGGTTTTACCGTCTATACTGATATCTTTTGCCATTTTGAATCGTTGCTCAGGTTTCAACAGTGCAACTCCGTCTATTCCCGCAGTCTTCTTTCCTCGGTTGTCCTGAGTAACTTTCCTTACGGCCAAAAGTTTGGCGCTGTCACTCTCTAATAATTTTTGTTGATACTTGTGTAATTTTAACAAATTGTTTTCCTTTGCAGCTTGAAAAATTTTTCGTTGTAATTTTGTAACCGTTCTTTGGGCCCTCCGCCACTTGACGTTCTGCCAGGTTATTCGCTTCAAATCCATGTGATTCATATTAAATAATTGATTTTTTGTTTAATAAAAAAATATTGGCCACGGAAGCTTTCATTAAACATTGAATCCTTTTTGATTCCACGGGATACGTCTGCATATCCGGCCAATTACGGCCTTGCCTTTTCAGCGAAACTCGTACTCCTTAAGGTCTATTAAACTTTAATCTCTGTAGTTAGGTTGGCCTTTTGAGGAAGGTTTCCCTAGTTAGAGGAGTTCGGCATTTGCTTCTTATCCCGTCCTTCCTTTACTTCGCAGGTGTAGCTTCACCCTCTCCATTTAGGTTGCTTAGTAAAGGTTACTCCGTTCCGTATGTTCACGACACATCCTTAGACTCCTACAATACACCGGTCCTGCTTAGGAGAGCGAATAAGAGCACGAAACCTCCTATTCCAGAGGACATCCCGATGTTCCGGGGACGGGGTCGGTCTCAGACCAAGGTTGCATAGACCCCGCTTAATGTTTACGATGCTTAAGTAGGTTCAATATTTAGTCGTAGATGTTTACATAGAGATACGTCCCTGTCCACAACCTGACAGGTTCTTCTCTTTCACTTCGGCTTCACACCCTCCGGTACCAGATCGTTTGACCAGGTAAGCTACTCGGAGCGCATGCAAAGTGTGTTTTTCACTAACTCTCATAGTGACTGAGACTATATTCTCAGACAGTTCATACAGTTGTCGGGTCGCACTTCAAGATCCATTACAAGAAATAATAAAGCAACCAGATAAAATCTAACATCAAATTTAGACCTAGCATCGTCGAACGGGTCAAAGCCGCATTCATATTGCGCTGTTTTTTCACTATTCAGTCTCCGAAACGCCACAAGAAAAGCGGCCCCACTGAAAATGATAGCAAATCCAGCAGCAACAATTAGATAAATCAGTATTGCTAAATAGTCAAACATAATAAACTTTACTTAAATTTAAACGATAACTAATTACTTTGTATATAGTGTACCATATCTGTGATATATTCCTGCATACTAGATTCCGCGTCAGAGTCGAAATCTTTTGTGGCAATTATTGTTTCAACAAATGGCCAGCTGTAGGTAGTTAAATCATTTACTACCAGCGACATAAATTGGTTTATTTGATCTAGGCTCAATATATCTAAATAACCCTTTGATCCGGCGTATAGCATCACTACCTGAATTGGTGTTGAAGTTGTCGCAAATTGGTCTTGCTTTAATATTTGAGTAAGTCGTTCACCGCGCTCTAATACTTTTTTTGTACTTGCATCAAGATCACTTGCAAATTGAGCAAACGCAGCATTTTCACGATATTGAGCTAATAATAGCTTTAATTGCCCAGCTACCCTTTTCATTGCTTTAATTTGAGCAGCTGATCCAACACGGCTTACACTAAGACCTACATTAATAGCAGGCCGGATTCCTTTAAAGAATAGGTCGGCCTCAAGGGCACATTGTCCATCAGTAATCGAAATTACGTTTGTTGGAATATAAGCACTTAAATCTCCAGCTTGCGTTTCAATAATTGGTAAAGCTGTCAAACTGTATCCTTTCCCCATATTCGCCGCTCTTTCAAGTAATCTACTATGGCAATAGAAGACATCTCCGGGGTAAGCTTCTCGACCGGGTGGCCGCCGTAATAACAGACTTAATTGACGGTATGCCACGGCCTGCTTACTTAAATCATCATAAATAATCACGGTAGGTTCTCCGATATCTCTAAAGTATTCTGCAATGGTACACCCGGCGTAAGGGGCTAAAAACTGCAGCGGCGCCGAATCTGAGGCTGTTGCTGCAATTATTACTGTCCAAGGCATTGCGTTAACTTCCTCTAACTTTTTTGCTAGTTGAGCTACGCTAGAGCGCTTTTGTCCAATCGCTACATATACACAAGTACTTCCAGCTTTCTCCGCACCAATACAACTATTTACCGTTTTTGAACTAACATAGTCAGCCTCCAATTGACGAAGTGTTGTTTGGTGAATTATTGTGTCTACTGCAATTGCCGTTTTACCGGTTTGCCGGTCACCAATAATAAGCTCTCGTTGGCCGTTACCAATTGGCACTAGACTATCCACAGCCCGTATTCCAGTGGCCATCGGTGAGTCAATTCTTGCTCGTAGTTGAATACCAGGAGCTTTCCGCTCAATTAGTTCTTGCTTTGTTGCGGGTAAAGCTCCTTTATTGTCTAAAGGTTGTCCTAAAGGATCAAGGACTCGTCCGCGTAAAAACAGCCCAGCAGGTACTGAAATAATACTTTTTGTACGCCGAGAAAAGTCTCCTTCTTTTAGAACAGCATCATTACCAAATAAAACAGCTCCAACAAATTGTTTTTCAAGATTTAAAGCCATCCCTCGAACAACTTGCCCTGACTTAGGTACGAACTCTAGCAGCTCACCTGCTTGAACACCATCTAATCCGTATACTCGTGCAATTCCGTCAGCAATACTATCAATTCTACCGCATTCAACATATTCAAATTTTAATTTTTTAAATCGGCGTAGGAGCGTTTTTAATCCTGATGGTACGGCTTTTCGTTTTCGAGTCACCGGATTTTGTTTTAGTTTTTTTTTTAAGATATTAGTCATTAATCTTAATTAATCTACTTTTATAATTATCTATATATGCTTTTAACATATGATCAGTTCCCAATAGAAAGGATAGAAATCAAGGTTTTATGTTCTATGTGTGTATAAATAATGTATATTTATATATTAAACTTAATTTACTCTATATAAAAAAATAATTAATCAAATTATATATATATATAAATCTATTTAATATTTACAAATAGTTTAGCTTGTAATTATGTTTATTATCATGAGCAGCAGTAGATTCGAACTACTGGCCAAGCGTTCATGAGACGCTCGCTCTACCACCTGAGCTAGCTGCTCTACAGGTTTTTCTTTGGGGACGTGTTGCCCCCCCCCCCCTTTTTTTGAGACCTGTTATTTTTACTGTTAGCTTTGATTTTACTCCAAAAGGCAGATCAAAACCAAAAAATAAAAACCTATAAAAGAGATTTTCGTCGATTATACGACAATGTAAAACCTATGTAGTTTTACATGTTATAGCACATCAAGGCGTAAGCTACGCTTGCATGGCTGGTATCCAAAATTAAACTAGGGTAAACTCCGATAAGTATACTGAGTATACAAAAAGGTATTAAGGCAGCAAACTCGCGACGATTTAGGTCACTATATTTTTGAATATATACCAGCTTAGTGTTTCCAAAACAGATTCGGCAGTATAGTAGAAGCGCGTATGCTCCGGTTAATACCATTGATGAAGCCGCTAAAACAGCAACTAACTTATTGACTAAAAATACGCTTGTAAAAATAAGCATCTCTGCTGCAAAGGTAGGACTTAATACGGGTAAACTAATATTTGCCATGGTCAATATTAATAGCAAAGTAGAGAACACCGGCATTACTTGGGCAAGCCCTGAAAAATAGTAAACAACCCGAGTTTTATACCGATCGTAAAGTATACCGATGCATAGAAATAGCCCTGGGCTTACTACGCCATGGCCAATCATCATTAGCAAACTTCCTTCCAAGCCAACAATGTTAAATGCAAACATTCCTAATAAGCAACACCCCATATGAGCTATAGAGCTATAGGCGACAATTTCTTTAACATCAATTTGGCGTAAAGTGATTAGGCTAACATAAATGATACCTATTAAGCATATGACGTAAACTACCGGACTAAAATATATACATGCTAAAGGGAATAAACTGATACTCCAGCGAAAAAACCCGTAGGTTCCAAGTTTTAATAAAATACCCGCTAATATTATTGAACCGCCTGTTGGAGCATTAGAGTGGGTTTCGGGTAACCAACCGTGTAAAGGAATTAGCGGTGTTTTAACACCAAAACTAATAAACCACAGCACAAATAGAATTATCTGCCGGCTTGGGCTAAAATAAGAGGTGTTCAAAATGTGCCAATCTGTTGACCCGCATTGAAAATACACAATTAAAACACCAACTAACATAGGTAAAGACCCTATTAATGTATAAATAAACATTTTATAAGCCGCTCGAATATTTCTCGGTTTAGAGCCATAAATGCCCACTAATAAAAACATAGGAATTAGTACGGCCTCAAAAAATAAGTAAAATACGAGTAGGTCTTGGGCTGAAAAAGCTCCTATTAAAATAACCTCCATTATTAAAAAGATTAAGCAATACGTTTTTAAGTATTCTGGGCCCTTTATTTCCAAGCTTGCCGGAATTTGCCAACCGATTAAAATGCATATTAAAGTTAAAAAAGTTGTTAATAAAATCAACCACAAATTTATACCGTCTATACCAAAACCAAAACTAAAGTTAAACAAATTTCCGATACCGCTGTATATTTCCATTTGATATCTAAATTGAAAATCCGCGGTAGAAGGGTCAAATAAAATCCAAATAATTAAACTTAATAAGAACGTAATTAATGAAGCAATTAAACTAATTCTTCGAATTGTATTAACCTTCCAGGCGGGTAAAAAAATGACAGCTAATGCTGCTAAAATAGGGACTAGTTTTAAACTAACTAATATATTGCTAGCCCCATTACTAAAGATAAACTGAATCAAAGACATATAGAAAAAAAATAGGTAAATTTTGTATAGGGTTTGGCCGTTTAAACTCTATAAACTAGAACTTACTTAAATTGCCAAACGAATACAAATATTATTATATTATTTATTATAAACACATATATATATATATACATACAATAAATTAATTAGTACTTTAAAATAAAATGTTACTATTTAAAAAGATTCATTTATAACAAATCCATATACTAACGCCTATTACACCAAATCGGGTACGCACAAAGCCCTGGCTATAACCTACATTTTGACGTAGGGTGCTTAACGGGACTTTCCCTACACATTTACTGATTTGTTGAGCCATTGCTTTCTTTTGACTGCCTAAGCGCCCGGTAATAGTAATACGTATTCCGAGAATCGGGCAACTACTCCCCATGGATCGCATAAGTATACGAATGTCATTAATATATTGATTTACAACCGGGCGGGGGCTTTTTTTATCTGAATTGCTCAGCAATAACACTATTTGATTTAAAATCCAATTAGCACACATTAAATTACTTGCATAAAATAAATCCCATTGAACTTGTGTTACTATATTTTGTTTTTTCGATTGTGTTATCTTATAAGCCTCTTCTCTGCAACTTGAAATCATCAATGACCCTTTATAAATTGATGATAATCGATTTATAGGCTTACTATTTTTTAACTCTAATAACTTAGCACTATTGTTACCAAAAACCAACTGTGGGTTAGGATAGTTTTGTTTGCCAAATATGTTTTGCCGATATATGTAATTTTCTTTTAAAGCATCTGCAATTTTTAAACAATGTAAAACAAATTGTGTAGTCTGTAGTTTATAAAAGCCGCCGGATTCCAAGTTAAATTGATGTTTAAATGCTGATTGAATTATTCTTTTTTCAAGATATACTGTTTGTAAATTTGATAAATCAAAAGCAAAATTGCTAGCTAATATGTATAAAATTACTCCAGGTTTTATCTTACTAGAAATACCAATGTTTCTTGTGTTATACACCTTTGTAAAAGAATATTGAATAAGTGAACTTTTTTTTTTTAAGCTTTGGTCTAGGATTTTGGACATATTTAAGAAACTTTTTCCGATAATCAGTAATTAAGTTATTAATTACTGATCCATTGTGTTATGAACATATAAACAAACAATTATATAGAGTGGCCGTAGGGCTTAGCCTACTCTCTATAACGCTTTTTTATACATATTTTATCTACTAAGTGTTTAGCCTTAGGACTAGCCTATCATAGAAAAGTAGTATCAATAATTGATTACTTATCTAAATTCTAATTAGTCCCTTTGCTTTGCTCTTTGAAACCCTCGCCTTTGCTCTTTGAAAGGTGCAGGCAAAAGTAGGGATTATTTGACAAAAAAAAAACAAAAAAGCAGTATTTTTTCTATGATCTGCTCTTACTGCTAGGATTGAATCGAACAATCATTTTTAGCTCCGCAAACTAACGCTTTATCCATTAAGCTACAAGCAGTATTAAGTTTACTTTTATTTATATTTACTTTGAAGGTTTTTTATAACTGCAGTTAAGAACAAAACAAATTAAAAAAAACTATATAAAATTGAAATAGGCTTTTAACATATAAAAGACCTTTATTATTTATACAAACTAACCCTTTAATAAACTGATATATTGTACACTAACAGTACGTCTTACGCGATACCAAATAATAATAAGCGCTAAACCAATAGCGCTTTCAGCGGCAGCGACACATAATATATATAACGCAAACATTACACCCACTAAATCTTCCATAGCGGCAGCAAAAGTAAGCATCAATAGATTTATAGATAGTAGCGTAAGCTCCACCGCTAGTAGGATACTTATCACTAGTCGGCGATTGAAAAAAATGCCCGTTAATCCAATCCAAAAAACAATTAACCCAGTAATAATTAACTGGTTAAACGTGTCTGATCCTGGAAATGCGCTGGGCTGCCATAATAAGGTGCTTAAATTGGCCTCTATTACAGAAGGCATTAAATAATTCATTTCTTCAATAATCATTTTAAGTTTTTTAATTATTGTCCTTTACTATAATAAATAATAATATAGATAAATAGTGTTTTAATCACACAGTATTTTATTAACTTGATAAATATATATAACAAAAACAATTCGTCAGTTAAAGATATTAATAAGATATTAATAAGATATTAATAAGATATTAATAAGATATTAATAAGATATTAATAAGATATTAATAAGATATTAATAAGATATTAATAAGATATTAATAAGATATTAATAAGATATTAATAAGATATTAATAAGATAGTTATAATAAGTTTTTAGCTACTTTTATAACATTATAAGCAGCTTTAAATTGTTGTGCATATACTTTGTTTTTTAATTCAAACGGTACTGTAGTATTTACCCGTTTAAATCCGAGCTGATGCTGCTTGTTGGCGCCGGCTTTTTTAAAAACAACACACACACCGCAATTAGAGTAAAATTGGATTGTTGACCCATCTTTACGGCATGTTGGAGCCTTAACTTGAACTAGTAGTAAGTCTTGCAAACTGTTTTTTTTTGTATTGGACATACTAGTTTTGCCCCCCGCCGCTTTTTTATATTCCTGGGAATACACTGCTGTAGGTTTTACCTTTAAAATGCTCACTTTTACGCAATTCCCTATTTTCGCAGCTTTTTTTGTATTTTTTTTGGCAAAATTGATGCATTGCCCCTGCAAAAAATCGCTATTATCTTTAATTGAAATTTTCGTTTGCGTTTGTACCATTTTGCTTAATTATAACTTAGTTGTTCCATAAATAAATATAAATAAATTATTAAAGTCAAATATACAACTTTACTTTAACCTTCACTATTAAATATAAAGGCTTAAGTGCCACATTTGAATATCAATTTTAATAATTTATAGAATTACTTAAATATTTCATTATCACATTTAAATATTTTCCCTTTCCCGGCCCGTTGCTACTTTTGCTATTGTATAACAACTCGTTATAAAATAAAAATCCAAAGGCACTTAGTGGGAGGCTGATTATATTAATTCACTATCTAATTGCTCCAATTTGAATTCTTCAAAAATTGCAATGGCTGTTAGGATAGTATACTGGTTTACTATGAAACCAAAAAAGGCGAGACCTAGGATTATTTGAAAAAACCACAATTTCTGCTTATTTAACAGCCCGGGTTTAATATTTGAGTAATAATGTATCATTATAAAAGGTGTTAAATATTCTAGCTTTGTATATAGTAATAAAAGATTTAAAACCCTTTCGTTTAACTGTATACAATAAAAATAGTTTAGATATACTATAAATAAACATGACCACGTTTTAGCTTCATTTGAACTGAGTGCTATAAAATTATTGATAGGTTGTTCCCGAGCACTATAAACGGATAAATAGCCATAATGATTTTGAATAGGTTTTACAGCGCCCGATAATAGCTGCCCAGTCTCTACTGGGTCATTTGTTTTCTCAAAAGCAAAAGAGTGATGTATAATGTTATTATAAAAATTAAAATCAACTGCTTGAAAATTCGTAACAAACAGACCAGAAAAAAATTCCAGCTGAAAGCCCTGGGTAAAATATAAAAAACACTGCATTAAAAGAAATACAGAAGCAATATAAAGATTGCGGTAACATATTTCGAGTAAAATTGTTGTCATTATAGACATTCCAAAATTTATTGTTATTTACCTTTCAAAGAAGCCAAAGGCAAGGGGTACGGCTTTTACATAAAACCGTATAACTAAAGCGCTCTATCTTAGCCCTTAGCTTGTTTCTATTAAGTCACCAAAGTATCATTAGTATAATTTGCTATAAATATACTAATAGAAAAGTAGGACTTGAACCCACATATCCAGCACCCAAAGCTGGCATGTTACCTATTACATTATTTTCTTAGCAAAGAAAAGATAAAAAACAGAAACAAAGAGTACTTATTAAAAATATTGTATTATCTTCAGGCGAGGCAGTATTATAACGTATCTCGGGACTTTAAAAAATAAAAAAAAAAATACTACGTAGTTTTTTTTAATTTTAGAATAATTGTAATAAAAAAAATGGAAACACTGGCACAAGTGGGATTGAGTATGTTCAAATCAAACCAAATGGTACTGTAGGTACTGTAGTATTAATCTCATAAAGGGAATTACTTAGGCTGTCTTAGACGATAGGATAAGACATTCAATTATTTTTTGATTGTACTGTTCATTTTTTTAAGCATATTTAAGCTAATTTGTTGTCGTTGCAGCGTGTTTTTTGTGAGAACGTATGCTAGAACAAAACTAAGTATAAATATGTTTACTTTTATATCTACACATCTATATAATGATTATTACATGGTAATTTTAATTTATAGCGATTATTAAATAAAATTTTTTCCATTGTAGCAGGCCTAGGATTCGAACCTAGACTCGAGTGAATCACCCTTACTTTGACCTGCTTAATAAAGGTTTTTATGTAGCCTTTAATTTAAATTTAAAAAATTAGTATTGGTTTATTTATCGATTATTATAAACTCAATATTAATTTCCCAGCTTGCTAATATCTTCAACAAGGGCTTTAATTATCCGTAAAGCTTCCAGTTGAGCAATCAGTGCTACTTCTGCTTTCTGCTTGTTGCTTAATTTGATTTGTTTAAGAAATTTTATCGACTTAGTCAATGCTATTTAATAAATACCTACTCTATTTCGATATCTATTTCGATATCTATATCTATAAACTATAAACTATAAACTCAAGTTTTTTGAGTTGAGATTCGCTTTCTCAAAAGCCTTTATCGACGGACTTTACCGACGTTAGCTTGTTTTCGGACTACCTCCGCTTTGTAAAAATTGTTTTTTTAAAAAGTTAATTTAGTTGGGTTAGTTCGGAAAAACATAAAATTATGCTCTATGCTAAACTATACATAGCTTATGCTATGACCCCCAATAGTATATAACAACGAACAGTATAAGCCATACAACATCAACGAAATGCCAGTACATAGCTGCAAGCTCAAAACCAAGGTGATGGTCTGGTCGCATTTGACCTAATTGAGAGCGCAGTAGGCAAACCATTAAAAAAATAGTTCCAACAATAACATGCGCCCCGTGTAAACCGGTTAACATATAAAAGCACGAACCATAGACAGAATCACTAATGGTGAACCCTGCTGTAACATATTCAAATCCTTGGAATCCTGTAAAGATGGCAGCTAATAAAACAGTAAGAATTAATGCATATTGGGTTTGTTTATTATTTCCAATTAGTATAGCGTAATGAGCCCAAGTTACGCTAGCTCCACTTGTTAATAGTATTAAGGTATTTAAAAAAGGTATACCAAATGGGTCTAAAACCTCAATTCCTCGTGGCGGCCAAACCCCCGCAATATCAATTGTTGGAGCTAGGGAGCTATGTCCAAACGCCCAAAAAAAACCCAAAAACAGCATTATTTCTGACACAATAAATAAAATCATCCCATACATAATACCTTTTTGAACACTCTTAGTGTGATGCCCTTGAAACACTGACTCGCGGAGGACATCCCGCCACCATACAATAGCAACATAAACTAAACTAACTAAGCTTAAAAACGCTAGAAATCCTGCGTAATTATATTCGTGAAACCAACCTACTAAACCTGTGGTGAAGCCCCATAATCCTAGCGATGCAAATATTGGCCATGGGCTAGGATCAACTAAATGAAAACCGTGTTTTTGCATAATAAGATAATTTACTATTCTTTTAGTTTTTAAATGCAGATTAGTTGTAAAGCTCACTGCTTTTCTACTAACGCATATGAGTTAGAATCGATGTATATAGAATGGTAATTATCTAAATAACTAAGTATCGCTTTAAGTAGCGGATCTTTCAATTAGGATTTGAACCTAAATAAACGCTTTAGAAGAGCGTAGCTTTATCCCTTAAGCTATTGAAAGACAAATTCTTAAACTTAAAGAACAATAGGAGGCAACACACGATAACTAGTAAGCATTACTATTTTTTTGTAATATAACGTCAAGCAACTATCATTTATCCATGTTCGCTTTCTTATAAGAGTCACGATATTCTCGCCTTATTCTTTTTTTAAATTGTTTTATCCTTCGTGTAGCCCCCCCCCCCCCCCCTTTTTTTTTTGGAGTAAAAGCCAAAGGCAAGGGGGTTAAACAAGTAATGCAAACACATACGGTTGTATAGAAGAGCAACCATTTATTAACTATGGAGTTGAGCAGAATCGAACTGCTATAGCTTGCTTGCAAAGCAAATATTTTACCATTAAATTACAACCCCTTTCATAAGCTTATATTTGACCAATTGTTTGATCAATTGCAATGCACGCTTTCTGTTGTTGCTTAACTATTTTATCAGCGCAAATACACACCATAATGAATTATTATAAAATGATGTTTATATAATTTGATCAAGAATTCAAAATCGCTTTGACTTTTTGCTTTGCCGCAGGCAAAAGTTATAGTGTACATAAACAAATAAACGATTTATACGTTTTAAATCTTACATAAGGGGACGTATCTGATTCTTTTATATTATAGAAGGGAGAAGGGTTTCACTACTACGGGGCTCGAACCAGTACTCTCGGCCTTATCAAGACCGCGCTTTAACCAATTAAGCTAAGTAGTGGGAAGGGGCAGTAACACCCACCTCCTCGGGGTTTATCGGTTTCAAAATCCGATTGTGAATAACAGCGCAGCAAGCGTACTGCATAAACATTATTTTATGCGCCCTGTAGGACTTGAACCTACAATACCCTAAAGGGTGACGAGTTAAAAGCTCGCTACATTACCAATTCTGTGCAAGGACGCTTTATTACTTAGAGTTCTTTCGGTTGGCTTTTTAGTATATTGATGTATTAAAGAAGTTCGGAGATTTTAGATAGCTGATAGAATATAGAATCTCGATATTGTTTAATAATTAATAAATAATATTTGAATACTTAATAGACATACGTGCTTATAAAAGCACTAATTATTATTCCGTGTTAATAGGTAATATTCTAAGCGTCCTAAAACAGGAACTAGCACAAAAAAATAAAAGAAGAAATATAACGTAGCCGTTTGACCTATAAATATATAAGGCTGCTCTACCGGCTTTGAGCCTGCCCAAGAAAGTACAAAACATGCACTAACAAATAGATAAAAGGCCTTACGATGATATGGTCGAAAATTTGATGACCTAATCGGGCTTGTGGCAATAAAAGGTAGCGCTAATAGAGCAACAAAAACAAGCCCAATCGCTAGTACACCTCCTGTTTTATTGGGGATGCTTCTTAAAATACAATAAACAATTAAGAAGTACCATTCTGGTACAATACTTAAAGGAGTTACTAAACTGTTAGCAGGTATGTTATTATCAGGGTGTGCGAGTAGGTTTGGTGCAAACCATACTAAAACACTAAAAATAATTGCAAATAATAAAAGTCCTACGCGGTCTTTATAGACTAAATAAGGGTAGAAATTAATTTTGTCTGCGCTTGCGTTGATACCTAACGGGTTGTTTGACCCTTTATGATGGAGAGCCGCGATATGTACTATGCTCGCTCCTGCAATTAAAAAAGGCAAAAGATAATGTAATGAGAAAAAGCGATTTAATGTGGCATTATTTACTGAGAAGCCACCCCATAACCACTGCACTAACTCTGTTCCTACAAAAGGGACTACTGAAAATAAACTAGTGATAACGCTAATACCCCATAAACTTTGCTGACCAAAGGGCAAGCTATAGCCCATAAATGCTGTTGCAACCATAAGCAATAGAATAACTACGCCCACACACCAAACGGCCTCTCTTGGAGCTTGATATGAGCCGTAATAGAGGCTTCTTAACATATGTACCATCGTTACTGTAAAAAACATACTTGCGCCGTTAGCATGCATATACCGTAATATAAATCCGCCTTGAACATCTCGCATAATATGTTCTACAGAACTAAATGCTAAGTTTACTTCTGGCGTATAGTGACATGCAAGAAAAACTCCTGTAGCTATTTGAATAACTAAACTAATACCTGCCAAGCTACCGAACCCCCAAAAGTAGTTTAGGTTCGAGGGCGTAGGGTATGCAATTAAATGATCATTTATTACACTTAAAGCGGGTTGCTTTAATACACTTAAATTTTTACGTACTCCACTTGTACTGAAAGGTTTCGACTGTTCAATTATAAACATAGTAATAATAATGTGTTTTTATTTCTATATATATATTAATATAGATATATTAGAAAAATGCTTTTCTATAAAGATTAATTCAGAGGCTAATCTAGCGATAAGTGGGACTTGAACTCACAATGTTTGATTACAAATCAAAAGTTTTACCATTAAACTATTATCGCTCTCTTTTACTACCGGGGGCTTTTGTGCTTTGTAGGTAAATTGAATTAATAGAGAAGATGCCGACCCGCCCTGGCCTTTTATGAATAGTGTAAGTCTTGTTTATATTGCCGTTTTATGTAACACAACCATGCATAGTACCAACATTGAGATGCCCTACCTTAAAACATTGCTCGATTATAAAATAACAGACCAGCTATTGAATGAATAACGCTGGCTCCCAATTTACTATTTCATTATTGTGTACGCCCCATTTTCATTTTTTCTATAGTGTTTAAACGAATTTGTTGAGAAGCCAAAGTGTCTTTTTAGTGAGCGTACGTATCAACTTGTTCACTAGTTATTAGAAACTTGTTCACTAGTTATTAGAATAGTAAACTCATTATAAGGGCTTCATTATAAGGGCTTACTAAAACGTGATTTAAGGGTTCAATTTGATTCTAATACTCTTTCGGAATGTTTTTAAATGCCTCTCATAACCCCACTTATCCTAAGCCGGTACTATACAATTGCGTGCTAAGGAATGGGAGTGGGCGCCTAGCTTCTAAGCTTTGATAACATTTGATTGAAATATGTACAATTTTATTTAGGTCTTTATAATTTTATTTAGGTCTTTATAATCAATAAGCTGATCGAATTGTATTTCTAACTCTTTTTAATACGCAATTAATCCGCAAGGGCCCAAATGATTTCTCTTGACTTATTAATTGCTTCTAAGTGAAACATTAGATCAGCTTCAACCTTTGCCCGAACCTTTTAACCTTTCAAAGAAGGGGGCTAGGGGCCAAAGGCAAGGGCCTTTGGCCACGCTCTAAAAGTAATTTTTTAAGAATTCATTATATTCCTCTAATGAGCTTCCTTTAATATTGCTATTCAGCAATATTTAAAATTTGTTTTGATTTTTTTATTACCATGATTTTTAATTATTACTTTTTTTTTTTAGATACTATATTGGTACCTACAAGTCCGCTTTTGATAGGATTTGAACCTACTACCTCCAAGTGTTACAGCTTGGCGCCCAGCCTTTGACTTGACAAAACATACTGCTTTATGTTTCTTTTGGCAGGCAAAGGCAAAAGCATCGCTTCTCTATACAAGCTGTTTTATAACAAAAAAGACCACTTTTTCTTCCATGACTGAACTCTCGGCGGAACCAGAACCATACCTAGCTAAAATCACTTACGTGTGAGGGGGGTTCCTGTATCCATAAAACCTTCTCAATAGCGTCTTATTTTAATAGACTTTTATCTAAATTCCTTCTTAAAACTAATAAGTGCTATGATTTTTCAAATTTGTATTCAAAACCAAATTTCTGCTTTCCAGAAATGTAGCTCCCTGCGTAAGTCGTAGTTTCTTTTACGCGGGACTTACCATATGTATTTAAATTTTGATCTTTAAATAGACCTAACAATTGGTAGGCGGTATCTTTGCAGCTGTTATGCTGCTCCCATGCTTTATTTTTGTGGGCATCTCGAGTTCGAGGAGTAACCCCCTGCTCATCAATGGCATCCAGCTTTTTTTTGAGCGTTTGATCGCAGTCTTTGGAGATCGTTGTTACTTTTGTTAGAATAGATCCAAAGGAACCCTCAGACTGTTTTTCTTTGTCTGGTTTTAGAGTTTGTGCTCCGGGCCGAGCCCACGTAAACCATGATTTATTAGGCGAGGCCTTATTCGCAGATGTTTCTTTTTCCTCTGGGCCGCTACAGTTGGACTTTTGAGGTCCCACCTTTTTAATTAGCTGCTTAAAAACACAGGATAGCACCTCCCATACAAAGCATAGTACTTTATAAATCAGCATTTGCGTGTAATACCAAGCTTGGGCGGCCAATTCTGGGTTTGTCCAGTACAGACAACAAATAAATGCAAAAAAAAGAATCAGCAAGATTATTAAAATTGTATTAATATTTGTGTAAGCTGATTTTTTAGAAAAACTTTTTTTTACTGGCCTGAGTAGAACCCTTTTTTTCCAAGTAGGCAAAAGAATGAACAAGCTGGATTCCTTACAGCCAATTTTACTCCAGTCTATTGGATTTAACGGGTCTCCCGTTTCATAAAATGAGGGGACACCCGGTGTAAACACCGGCGGGCACCACACAAATATAACTAATATTATTAGAACGATTAGCATCCTAAAAGCAACGTGCTTCCAATTGATTTTAAAAGAAACCGTTTGCTTTTGCATAATTAGCCCGTGGAGCATCACCCCAAAACAGTGCCCAAACAAGACCATATAGACAATTAAAAGCAGGTTAAATAAGGCAACGTTCGGGAAGTATAAGGAGCTATACTTTAAAGTATTAAAGTATAAAATATAGGCAGGTGTCGGCCCAAAGCTATGATTTGAGGCATAGTCGGCTGCAGATACTAACCAAGCAAGGCGGTATAGCTCTACCCATTTTAGTATAGTATACACTGAGAAGTTATAAGTAGAGGCTGCTTCCAAAAACGTCCATGGGTGACCTATAAACACTGAGTAGATGATACACCATAATACAATAGAAGATAGCGTTAAAACACCCCCAGCTGTTGCGAGTATAATTATACCTTGAAGCTTTGAATAGCTTAGCAAAAAAGTGTAGGTTTTATTTAGCCTAAAAATAATAGGGCTTGAAATTAACCTTTTAAAAAAATCAAAAATTGCTTTTTTCATTAAAAAAAAAAATTATATTATTTGTTGAGAAACACAGTGCTTGAACCTGCACCTTAATAGAATGGTTCCTAAAACCACCGCGTCTACTGCTTCCGCCAATTTATCAAGTACTTTTTCTGTTCTGTTCCAGCTGTAAGTAATTATTTTTTTTATATCAAATTGATATAAAGAAATTGTTTTTGGGCCCTTGCGGATTTGAACCTACTACTTTCAAGTGTTACAGCTTGGCGCCCAGCCTTTGACTTGACAAAACACACTGCTTTATGTTTCTTTTGGCAGGCAAAGGCAAAAGCATCGCTTCTCTATACAAGCTGTTTTATAACAAAAAAGACCACTTTTTTCTCCTATGATTGAATTTGAATTCCTAGCGGAACCAGAACCATATTTAGCTCAAAAGAACTAACGCTTGCCTTTGGTTTTGGGCAAAGGTAACCATTAAGCTAGAAGCAGTATTAAACTATTTTTAAAACAAAATTAAGCCAAAGGGAGCAAAGGCTAACAGTTTATTAAAAAAAAACCTTGAAGAATCAAATAAATTTAAGCTTATTATACAATAAATATAATAGCTTTTAAAATTAGAGTTTATCTTTCTAACTTATATAAGACCGTTGCTATTACTTTTGCTTTTTTTCTCATACTTTTGCTATTGCAAAAGCAAGGGCCAAAGAAAGGCTAAAGGCATACAAAAGTAGCTACAATAGAAAAAATTAGTACAGGGTAGCTTAATGTCTTACAACACTTACACCCCCTGCCTATTTACGCAAATGCGATGTACTATAACCTTTACAATTGTTTCTTGCTTGATAGTTTTTCAGCAATTAACATTTCACGCTTAGCGTTGCAACCATGCTTTTTTCAAAACAATTGCTAAACCATTGGCGCGGAATTCCGGGTCCTTTCGTACAGTGGAATTCTAGTGCTTGGTTAAATATTATGGCTGTCTAGATAGAACCAAACCTGCCTTACGGCGGTTTAAACTCACCTCACGTAGGTCATTATGCAAAGAACAGTTGCGCCCTTAGAACCTTGTGCAGCTCTAGGATGACCTGAGGCAACATCGTCTGTATATTATTATACACACTACAATTGGCAGTGTTTTTATATTACTTAAAGCTTATAATCAAAATATGCGTGTATATACGGTTTTATTAAGCTTAAAAACAGCGTATTAGATGATGCTCTAAAACCTAACCTAAAGTAGGTTTTATCTTTATGCACACCGCAATCAAGACCAAATGTTTCTTTAAAAGCATCAATTAATATAACCTGATCTTCATAACAAAAACCTTGAGTTGAAATAACATAAGATTTTTTCCCTGTTATATATGTCCGTGTTGTCCCATCATCCATATACCAGTAAGCCAGGCCCTCAGCTGTTAATATACTTTTTATATTTTGTGGAACACGCTTTTTTCTTTGACCATCTACTTCAGGACCTTTGCTTTGCCGCAGGCAAAAGTAAAATAAATCGTAGTAATACTTAAACTCTTCGTGAGCATAAGTTTTAAAACGAACTTCATAACGCTTTGGCAACCCTGACTTTATGCCGCCGATTTTATTTATTTTAGGCGGAGTACCTACAAATGGTTTAAATATTTGATAAATGTGATCAACATAATCTGCAGCATGCCAGGTTTGAGCAAAGCAAAAGTAGTAACTTGGTTGTTTTGCAGATCTATGAAAATCAATATACCCATCACCTAGTAAACTTCCTATTAAAATACGTTTTTGCTGCGGCGTTAGTTTGAGTGTTTTTTTATAGGTTACAAGATTTTTACCGTATAGCTTTCTTGGTTCGTCTTTATGAACCCAAACGTCGGCTTTTTTGTACCAGTTGGCATTTTGCCTTTGCCCCGCAAAGGAGAAAGCGAGAAAGCCACCTTTGGAGTTAACTTCTTTGAAAGGAAAAACAAAGGTAATGTTGATAAGTTATTTTTTTGTATCATAACGTATAAAGTATAAAGAAAAAATTTGTTTTTTATGTAGTTGTGTATATCAATTTATTTATAATTTGAATTGACTTACAATTTCTTGTAAGAGTAGACCATATCATCACCCATTATAAGGGTGTTCGGCGTGTGGTCGTTGAGGGGTTATGCAACAGAAAAATATAAGTTGCTTGAACTTCCCTGCTGATTGCCCGCAATCACATGTGTCAACAAGCTTTTTATAAAACAAGCAAGCCACGTAATATTTACATTGCTATTAAAAATAATGTTCTTTGTTAAATTTAATGCAAACGGGGGTTCCAGCATATAGCCAAATGCATTCCTAATCTAGTTTCCTAGATAAGAGCCCCAATGCTAATTAAGGTGGCGAACCCTGGCGTCTATAAGAACTATAAGCCAGGACTACCCTGACTGGGGAAATTGGCTTTCGCAAACGTTTTTTCCCCTAAGAACCGTACGTGCACCTTTCAGCGCATACGGCTCAAGCATAAAAAATAAAAAATGATAAAAAATGTATTTATATAGGTTCAAATAATCTCTCTTAATTGTGCCATATATGTTTTTAAAGATTGTATTTCTTCAAATCCAGTAGAGGTTAGGTGCTGTTTAGTCAACACTATCTCTAAAGCGCTTTTCCAGCATAGATATAGTCGATAGCTAGGTCCCATAACTTGATATTTATCAAAATAATTCACAAGTTTAACTGCGTTTTGTAAATTTACGCTACTGTAGTAGTAAGTATTTCTAGTTTTACGGTATCCTATGCTACCACCAAAATTTGCTTGTATTTGTTTTAGCAAGTCTTCATGCTTTAATTCAATTTGAAGTACAATTTCAATTTGATTACTCCAACCGGGTTTACGGGGCTTTCTTATTTTAATTTGAAAACTTCCATCCCCTTGCACAAAGCCGGCAAACCAATGGTTCTGTTGTATATCTGTAAAACTGGGCGTCTTACAAAATTTTGAATTTAGACGAGGCGCTAGGCGGCTATTGAACTGTTTAATTTTATCAATATTTTTTAAATTTTTCGATATAATGAAGCCTATGACCTTTAGCCCTTGTTCTTTAGAACAAATATAGTTATAAGCCGGCACTTTTTTAAATGCATAAATGTACCCATTGCCAACCATTGTTTTTATGTAATAGGCGATGCATACATCGCGCTTATGAAAAGTTATCTGTACATGGCCATACTTTTTGATGGACCCGTCGGCATCTATTAAACCGGCTAAGAAAGCACCAAATTCCGCTTTTGTTTGTGGCTTGGCGTGCTTATTTAGCACTAGATTATAAGTAATATTTCTCATTTTTAAAACCATTTTTTTTTTATACCAAAAGCAAGTTAGCACTTTTTCAAGTTAATACAATTGTATTTATCAGCGCCATTACAGCACTGCATTCGCTTTTTGCTTTCTCTTCTACCTTCTAGGTGATAGCCCATCTTACGAACGGCCCTCTAAATATGATTTAAATATTATTTAGAACCTATAAGGCTTACCAAGTTCATACATGTACTCCATTAACAATACCTTTAGGCACTGACTCTGCGCATAATACATTGAAAACTCAATAACTCGGGATAAGCAAGTTACTCTGTAAATTCAGAAAAGAATTTACTAATTATGCGCCTCTAATGTCAATTTGCTTTCGCTTACCTTGGGTATCTGCCCCTAAATACGAGTCTACAACCAAGCAGTCATTGGATGAATGCGGGGTTGTCGTTTGTGGGGTGATCAGAGTTTTTTGATCATCGGAATCTCACCGCATAGTACATTGTCATACTTGTCGCGTTTTTAAGCATTATCCCTGGAGTAACTTTGATTCGTTGATCTCACACCTTTCCACCTAGCATGTGAGGGTCACTATAGCAGACTTTCGTCCTTATTTGACTTGTCAGTCTTATAATCAGGCATGCTTATACTATTACGCTCTACATATCGTTTCCGACAATACTGAGCATACCTTTTGCTCTCTGGCGTTACTTTTTAGCCAGACCTCGCCCCAAGTAAACTGCCCACCTAACACTGTCTTCGAGCTTTGTTAATTAAAGTGTTTTATACAAGGGTTAACATAAAGCTTATTCTATTCACATAAAATTTCTTATATAACGTGTCTTATATAAATATCTTATAGATTAAAAAGTACTCTTATATAAAAGCGACCAATTTATTATCTAGCGGTTTTCCATTGTTGGCATTGCCTCCCGCCTAGCTGTAAGGTAAAAAACCGATCGCAATGTTAGGTTACAGTAAAGCTTCACAGGGTCTTATCGTCTAAGACAGCCTAATCGGTATTTTAACCGATATTCTTATTTCACGGTTTTCGCTCGCGAGACAGCAACCAGGTTGTTACGTTATTCATGCAGGACACCAATTAAATGCCTAGGAATTTCGCTACTTTATGACCGTTATAGTTACGGCCGCTCGTCACCACATCTTGTTTATCTACCTTTTACAACAGATTACTTAAATTAGTGGCCGTTAGCAAACGTCACATCCTATACGTCTTGTTTCAAATTGGCAGGACGCTAAGTTTTTAGTAAACTGTCACCCAGTTCTCTTATCTGAGATCTAAAAGATTGCTTTTAGACCGCTGTTTTCGAAAGTACCAGCGCAATTTGCCGAGTTCCTTACGAACGATTATAACCAAATCTTAGTAAAATCTACTAATCCACCAGAGTCAGTTTTAGTACGGTATTATTTTGTACAAAAAAAATCGATTTTTGTGTAAATTCCTGCTATTTTTTCCTGCAACAGATCTACAAATTAGATTTTATTGGGCATAGCAGGTACCCATCGTAACCTTTACATTACTTAGGGACCGTATTTTTAACTACATCTTTAACAGTTGTGTAGAAAACCCAGGATTTCCGATCATTGAGATACTATTTTTTTAATAAATAAACTTTATACAAATACAATAAAACAAGATTAATATAAAACAATTATTTATTTAAAGTCTCAATTTATATGTTACTCTAGCTGATATATTCACAACCAATATTTTCATTAAGTCTTACCGACGTAACTTTGTCAACATGGTTCGTTTTGCTACTCTAACTGACTTTTATTAAGATCCAGTTAGCTATAATTTCGGCATAGCGCTTAGTCCGGCTAAATTTTCGCAACAACTAAACTATAGTAGTGAGCTATTACGCTTTCTTGAAACGGTAGATGCTACTAATCAAACGTCCTACTAATTTTTGTGAAGTTAATTACTTTCTCACTTAGCGCTATTTTCGGGCCTTAATTCATAGTCTAGGCTGTTTCCTTCTTGTCAAATGCAGCTTGTCCCGCACTGACTGAGTACCTGATAAAATGCCCCTAATTCGTGGTTTGCAACACCTCAGTAAAAGTTTCCTTCCCATCAGTTTTACAGCGCTCTACCTAGTTAGCATTTATTTTGCAGGCCCCCTTCCTAAAAAGGTTTCGCAAAAAACGAGATATTTCGAAGTTCGATTGGTATTTCGCCACTTAAATAAACTCATATGAATGCGTTGCAACGCATACCACTTCGGGCGTCCAACTACCTTCCGGTAACCTTCCCCCTGGCCTACTTAAGCTCACTTCGTTTCGCGTTTTGTGTTAGTTTTTTATGAATACTTTCATAATAAGCTTACTTTTAATAAATTAAGCTACTCGCATTAATTATACCTGCTTTTTATTTGAAAAAAAAAAAGACCAATGATATTACAAAATGAATGCATGCCTTAAACTAACACAAAGTCATCAGCTCATGATTCAAAAGGAACCTTTCTATTCAACATTATAACTGCCAAACTGAAAGTCATTATAAGCAACCTGTTTTGGGACTTGTATTCAGAGAAGCAACGGCATTCTTGTTTCCAAATTCCTTTACAGTACTGATTCACTATCGATCTACATAGAATATTTAGCCAACGGAGTGGTTTCCGTTAATCACTAGCAGGGTTAAACCACTAATTTGATTGATCTTCCCCATTTATTACTTTACTGGATTCAAAAAATAAATGGTTGCGTGCTTATAAACAATTACAGCACTTTTTTATTTACAATCTACAAGACTATAACTTTCTCTGGTCCGGATTCCACTTAAGTTCAACTGTAAACAAAAAATATTTAATCAAGCTTATGCACTTTCGCTCTGTACTACTAGCGCAATCCCGGTTGGTTTCTTTTCCTTCAATTAATAAAATCTTTTAGTTCATTGAGTTTTGGTGTATGCTGTCTTAATACAGTGTTTCCACCTTAGAGAACGGGCTTATCTGGCGAACTCTATACTTATATATAACACTTTAATAACTCTCAAAATAGCTGCCTATTTACAATCGAAATTATTGTATTATCATGATATAGGCAAGTGTATAAAAGAGATGTTTTAATAAAACAGCCTAGTACAGGGACTTGCTCAATTCTCCAAGCCCTTTTCGCAACAAAAGCGCTCTTCCTATGTAGTCAATCCTTCCTCAGGTTGCATTGACTATAAATATAATTTATAAATAAAATATTTTTTTTATAAATCGTATTTTATTTTTTTTATTGAATAATAAAAATTGCCTTAATTAAAAGTTTAACCGACAGGATAACTTTAACTAAATATAATCACTCAAGGGCGGCAAGACTTGAACTCGCAACCAACGCATTTGGAATGCGCTATTCTACCTGTTGAACTACACCCTTTATTTATTCTAGGCCTTTATTTTTCTATTTTTAAAATAGGTGTTTATAAAAATGTAATTAGTTTTAAAATTGATTTATATACTTTTTTTCAATTCAATTACTTACAACAGCGGTTCGCACACATTTGTGGCTATGGGCTACTGATTTGCTAGGCAGAGTCAAGTTCGAAATGGGTTTGGTGCCGTCTTTCTAAATACAAAACAATATATTTATTATTTTAAAAGTTATTTTACATACGCTTAGTGTACTACTTGTTGCACATTAGCTTTTTAGCGGTAAGTGAGAATCGAACCCACATTACTTGATTGGAAGTCAAAAATTTTACCATTAAACTATTACCGCGTTAATTACTTTAGCATTACTGTATTTTCGCTACAATAAGCTCAAAAATAGTACCCATTTTCAATATAGAAAGCCGCGGCAAAATTATTCATCGCACTATAATATATCAGCGGGTGTATCACTCCGCGATTTATTGGTCAAACAGCCCACGTTTTCAACGGTTTGAAGCCTTTCTCTATAAAAGCATAGTTTAAGGTATTATTATTATATTACCTGCTTGCAGCAACTTTTCGTTGCTTTGAAATATATTTTTTTTTTTGGGCAGAACAAACCTACAAAAAGAGCTAGCTGTCTTTTATAAAAAACACGCCCCTCCTTTTTTCTCTGATGATTAAAAAGTGCTTTTATTCTACTTTACAAATTCTTTAAATAGGACTTTTTTTACTGGTTAATTCAATTATATAAAGATTATTAACCTGATATACATAATAACTATGGCATGGGTCAGGCTATACTGATTGTAAGGATGTTTGATTTCAACCCTTAAATCAATTGAGCCCTTATTATTACCAGCGTTGTTGTATTTATTTTTATAGATTCTCTTTCCCAGGGCTGAACTCTTTTGGAATTGGAAGGATTCGAACCTTCAATGAATAACTTCGCATGATTTACAATCATGTGCCAAACCACTAGGCTTCAATTCCAGAGTACATGTAGAATTGCTTTATTGTGAAGGTTATTCATTACGAACAGGGAATATGTTTCCTTTTTCTGTAGTAAAAACGCCCAGTTTATACTCTTTAAATTTTGTAATATTATGTTTCTTATACTCTTTTATCCCGCAAAGGAGAAAGCGAGAAAGCGAGAAAGCGAGAAAGCGAGAAAGCCACCTTTGGAGTTAACTTCTTTGAAAGGTTATTATTATACCCCTTTACAGGTAAGGGGCCAGAAAAATCTCAGCAAGCATACTCCATAGCACTAAGCTGATTTTTCTCCAGCATGCTCGCTTTCGCTTGCGAGGTGGCAGCTGGGAAGAAAACAGCACTAATGAAATCCATAAAAGGAAAACAATTGTTACCTTTGGTTTTCCAAAGGCAAAAGTAAATCAATAAGTATGGAGGCTAATTACTAAGTAATCGCAGGCTTAGGACTTGAACCTAAATCTCTAGGGCATGAGCCTAGCAAGTTACCAATTACTCTAACCTGCATTACTAATGGGGCATAAATTTATATAATATCTTTTAATATATAAAGAAAAATTTAAAAAATGGCGCCAACCGCACCTTCCGGTACGATTACTGTGTTACGACTTATGCCCGGCTGCCAAATATACAATCAAATATAGGTATACAATCTACACTTTTCCTGTACACTTGTTAACCAGGCATTGACGGGCTATTAATAGCCGGAGATGAACAAATTTCACCGTTTCAATTCTTTAAAACGATTACTTATGATTCCTGCTTCATACATTCGAGTTGCAGAATGCAATCCGTTTAGATAAGGTTTACAGATTTGCACTTATTTGCATAATTGCTACTGTTTGATTTATCAATTGTAACACGCGAATAGCCACGATCATGAACTTCATGAAGATCTGTGATGATGCGCACTTCCTCGAAAATTTCTTTCGCTGTGGTTTATAGGTACATTTTAGGCTTAACTAAAATTAGTCAATATAAACATGCGCGTTTCGCTCGTTTATGGAATTAACCCAACTTTACAAAAAACGAGCTGACCACGACCATGCAAAGCTATAACTACCAACTAAGTTTTTTTTGCAAACATGGGTATAGTAATTAATCAAGACCGCGTAAGGTTAGCGCGTAGCGACGAATTAAATCGCATGTTCCACCATATTGAATCTCCACGCATTAATTGTTTCAATTTTAAGCTTGCGCTCGTACTATTGAGGCGGGCTTTTTCCGCGTTTGCTTATTCAAGGCCAAAGGCCAAGACATAAAAGCCATCGTTGACTGAATGGACTGTTATAATAAGTGTCGGGTCTCCCCGAAACTCTTACTTCAAAACCGTACGTGATAGTTTCCCATCATACGGCTCCTCGTGTTTTATACAAAATGTATAAATATAAAAACGTAATATTTATAAGCAGTCTAGATGTTTCCAATTATAATTAACCCTAAGGTTGTTCATAGATTTTTTTATCTTAGCAATCTTTATAACACCATCATCTGTATAGTGATGTTTTTTTATCATCAAATCGTCTACTTCAGACCAAGCCTTATAATCCAGATATTTAGAACTTAATAAAGGAAATTTGTCTAAATAAGCGCGCAAAATTTTTTTAGACTTCGCGCTACTGATTTTTATTTTATACTGGTCTAACGCATTTGGATTACGTGCTGTTAATGTGCCAAGTTTTACACAAAAGAAGTCCGCAATTTTAGTAAAAATTTCAAAATATGATTGTCCTGTTTTGGGATAATACACTCGTTGAACAAGTATAAATTGGCACTCTGTTTGCTTTTTAATTGTTTTATTTTTAAAAGTTTGTCTAATTCCAAAACTTCCATCGGCATCGATAAACCCGGCGTACCAGGCGTCGTGATCAATAGGCTTCAAGCATAAAGGTAGCTTTGAAATAGAGATTCCTTGATTGCTTAGCCAATTGACTACTAACTCGAGTTGAGAAGCCTTTGGTGTTCTTAATTTACCATTGACTAAGTCGATAAAATTTAAAAGCCCTTGTTTAGAATAAATATTAAAATAGCAGGCCTGCCGAGTTTTATGATAGTGAATGGACCCTACCTTTTCTTCACACTGGTCAGAAAGAATTTGTAGCAATTTTTCTGCAAAAATACTTTGATTTTTATGAAGGGTAATATTTATAGTGGGTTTTAGATGTTCTTTTGACTTAACAAGTATGCTTATTCACCTTCCCATAAACCCGCTAAATAAGCCCCGAAGATTGCTCTATCTTTATAAATAGAATGTTTTTTATTTTTATATTGCATAATTAAAATTTGTATAGTTTTTTTCACGTGAGACACGTCAGCATATCCACCCTATTACAGTTTGGCATTCGCTTTTTATCTCATCCTACTCTCAAGTTAGCGAGCTGTTAGCCCTCTCCTTATAAAGGTTGCTAGCTTGAGGTTTCCTCGTTCCGTGATTACTAAATTATGAGCACTTAGATTTCTGCTAAACACCGACAGTTATTAGAAGGAACAACATGGTCGGTAATATACCATGTCTCAACTGTATAAATTAGATTAACGATGCGTTATCACAGATTCGTTGACTAATCATATGCTCTTTGCTAGAGATTCGTCGTTTCCTTCATCCCGTTTAACCCGGCTTCACACCCCAAAAGGCATGCGGGCTACGCTTTTCGTCGGCTCCTACGACGTCTGGTTTTTCACCAGCAAATAATCACAGTTATAAACACAAAGTGTATTACTTACAGTACGTATTATTTTTAATACTTTTCTGTAAAACGAGTCGCACACTACCGTATCTAATGGTATTTGATCCCCATTCCTTCGTTCCTAAGCTACTGTTTTGACCCAACTAATTGCCTTCGCAAGTGATATTCCTAAAAAATTATTCCCATTTTATCGGTGACTTTTTAATTCTATTAGTCGCTGTCAAACGAGTTGTTCCAGAGCCTACACAGTAGACAAAAGAGCACCGCCGAAGAACGCTTTACGCCCAATCATGATCTTTATTGCTCGAACGACTGGCCTAACCGAGACTTATTCGGATAGGTAGATCTTTTCAGATTTCCCCCCCGTAAGAACCGTACGTGCACCTTTCAGCGCATACGGCTCAAGCATCTTGTCCCTTACCTTTGCCTTTTACTTTACTTTTACTCCAAAGGAGTAAACAAAGGCAAACGATGATTATATATATATAAATGGTTATACATTTTTTTTTACATTACCTAACTGAGTTTTTAATTGTTGTATAGTATTTAGCCCTTGACTTGATAAATGGGCTTCTATTTGTACTTGCTCAAAGGCTTTTTCCCACAAACAATAGGCCTTGAATTTGGACCCCATTACTTGGTATATTGTAAAATAGTCTATAAACTTTTTTGCATTTATAAAACTCCCACTGCTATAGTAGTATGTATTATGAGCTTGTCGAAAACCCACGTACCCCCCAAATTTACTTTGTATTTCCCTTAATAAATACGCAGTTTTTAAACTAATCTGTACAGTTAACTGTACGCGTAATCCACCGGTCTTTCTTTTTAATAATTTGATTTGAAAACTACCATCGCCCTGAATAAATCCGGCTAACCAGTGATTACTTAACAGACAGCTTTGATCTTGCTTTGTATTTACGCAGCCTATTTTAGAAACCAAGTGCTGATTATATTGTGAAATACGCAAAGGCAGCCGAAGTTTGTTTTCTATTAATTTAACTACCCGGCTTCGACCTAGCTTACTATAAATTTCAAAGTTATACGCGCGTTTGTTGCTTAATTTTCTTATACTACCATAACCAATAACGTGTTTTAAATAATGTGCTACACTAAGATCGTTAGCATGAAAAGTTATAACTATTTCTTTTTTATTAATATGCCCATCGGCATCTATTAGCCCAGCTAAAAAATAGCCGAGCTGCTCAGAATTTATTGGCTTTGTTTGCTTAATTCTATAAGTCATTATTATATATAATTTATTTAATAAATATTTATTAGAATATTTATTAAAAGACACCAAAAGCAAGTTAGCACTTTTTCAAGTTAATACAATTGTATTTATCAGCGCCATTACAGCACTGCATTCGCTTTTTGCTTTCTCTTCTACCTTCTAGGCGATAGCCCATCTTACGAACGGCCCTCTAAATATGATTTAAATATTATTTAGAACCTATAAGGCTTACCAAGTTCATACTTAATCACAATTTATTGTGCGCTTAGGTATTGGCTATACTTTTGTGATTTTTGAAAACTCAACAGCACGAGCCAGACGTGCTGCTCTACCACATAAGCTTACACCAATTCACTTAATTTACCATACACACATTCCCGTTAGCCCAGTCTTCATACATGCTAAACCAGGGGCTTAGCACGCATGTGAGTTTACAGGTACGCAGAGTTATTTGCGTAAGAGGATTACACTCTATTAATTAAGTCATACTTGTCGCACCTGGCACCAGCATTAGTCCGTTCTTCTCTCTAGGTACGCTCTAGTTATTCCCTAGCATTAAGGGTTTACAGAATTCTCCTTCGTTCCCCTACCAGTTTGGTTCGCTCAAGCTTTCGCTCATTGGCAAATGTTTTGCGCTGCTGCAATCAAATGATCGGCTGTGCTTACTACACAGCTGGTACTGCTCTACCTCTCAATGCAGTTAACGATAATCGGCTATGGTCTATTAGACAATACAACCTAATCGCCCATGAAATCTCTAAAGAATATTAATTTTTTTGTATCTTAAACAAAATTACTTTAGTTTATTCTCATGCATTCCTACCCTTTACGCGCAATACCTTATGGCACTACACTAGCATGCGTCAATCCCAACTGTCGCAATAAAAGGGACGCACAATCAACGTCCTTACAATATTTATATAAAAATAAATCAACAAGACTTCCTTGACTTACGCTTTTGGCAGGGTTCGAACCTGCGTCATCCAAGTTAACAGCTTGGCGCTCAACCACAGAGCTTCAAAAGCTTCTTTCCTCAACAAATTTTAATTTATACTGTTGCAAAATAGTGTATCAAACGTTTTTCAGCTTGGTATACTCAGATTATACGGAAGGTGAGAGATTCGAACTCCCGCGTTTTTAAAACACCCGTTTTCAAAACGGGCCCATTAAACCTACTCTGGCAACCTTCCGTAATTGTGAGGCCAGTTATGCTAAAGTTAGAAGATATTTATTATAGTTAAAATAAATAAATGTCATACAGGTGTTTGCGCCTATGCCGTAGGCTTATAAACTTACACCAATTGCTAATAGAATTTCTAGATATTTTATCATAAGTAAGCGCCTGCTTAGACCTAGAATTTTGATTTATGGATTGCTGAAACTGCTCTAACTCAGCTCTAACTTAAATTTGCCGCGATCCCCCGCTCGAAAAGCGGGTTTCTTTAGCACGCATCATACTCTTCTAATACACTTGCTTGTAGAAATTTACGTTGCTCTGATTATTGATTGTTTAAGCGTTTACCATTTTCTATACGCTGTAAAAAGTAAAACCAAAATATATTTGGGTGTTGGAAGAATTGAACTACCATAATTGACTTGTAAGGTCAAGGTTTTACCATTAAACTAAACACCCATGCACGGGGGGGGGGCTTGCCTGTAATCTATATCTACATTGCAAAAAGAATTAAAAATACTACCATTAACGTGAATAAGGCAATTGCTTCTGTTAATGCAAAACCTAAAATGCTATAACTAAACAATTGTTTTGTTAAACTTGGGTTTCTAGCTACTGCGGTAATTAAAGATCCAAATACAATACCGATTCCTGCTCCGCAACCGGCTAAGGCAATAGTTGCGCATCCTGCGCCAATAAGTTTTGCAGCTGTGTCTTGCATATGATATAAAATTGTGTATCTTATTGTTTTATATTACTCAATTAACACTAGCCATTTGACCAGTATTCTCAGATTAATTAAACAACTAAAAGCAGTTGCAAAGGCTCTGAATAGTCGATTCAATTGAAAGAACTAAACACCACTAATTAGACAACAAGATATTAATTTATTGTAACCTTTTAGCACTAGGTAAACTAAATGCTTGTTTTGCTGCCTTGAATATTTTAACTTTTATACATGATATAATGTATGATAATATAATTACGCAATTGATGGGCTTTATTAACTACGTAATTATAAAAAAAAAAATTACGTTAGCTAGTTGTAATTTTTCTAACAATGTGGTCACATAATAGTTTTTTTAAACGTAGGTTGTGTGCCAATTGCAGTGCTGCTGTACTTATAAGCCATTGAGTAGCTGACTCAACTGCATTGGCTTGGCTGGTGTTTACCAGCCAAGCCTGATTAAGTAAATGATTGTATTGTAAACCAGTAATATTGCTTTCTGCTTGCCCTGACGGGTTTGACCCTCTATAATGCTGACTAAGTATATCAACTAGCTGCGTACTATCGGTGTCACCCCGTTGGGACTGTGCGGCAGTTCTGCCACTTTCTGCTTGGCCGACAGTTAAGCTATTTAATTTTTGGCGAATTTTGAAAGTACTGACAACTTTTGGTATTATAAAATATAATACGTAATAATATACTGCGCAAAATGTAATCAATAAATATACATATTGGGAAAAGTAGGTTAGTGCGTCTAGTTGTGGCATTTGATAATATACTTTTTCTTGCGAAACACAGGACTTGAACCTGCACCTTAATAGAATGGTTCCTAAAACCACCGCGTCTACCACTTCCGCCAATTTCGCGATTTTAAACTAGACAACATATCAAAATTTAAACTTGTTGACACAATGGCTAAAAGGGGGCAACGCGTACATAGATACATTCTAGCGTAAGTTACAGCGTGTATATCATAATCATCGCTGTAAGCTTACAAGCTTTCTAGTTTCTATTTTGTTTTCTATTTTTAGTTTTCTCTGAAAGCTTGGGTGCTGATCTGAAGGTGTGTTTTTTTGTTTTTTTTGAAGTTTGGGCATTTGTGCGCGTCCTTTGCCCTCTAGCGGGTAGGCCGAACATATGCCGGGTTCCCCTGTAGTGTTTTAACTGAATTAAACGCTGCACGTCGTTCTGAACATACCTAATAAGATTAGTATCTATTTCCTCTCGACAAATACGCATAAGCTTATTTAGTTGATTAACCTTTAATTTTACAAGCTTTACTTTTGGGCTTACGCCTGCTAAAGAGCAAACCTTTAAAGCATTTGTTGTATTCAATCCAAATATGGACTGTAAAGAAATTAACAATGGCTGCTTTTGATTTAAATTTGTGCCTAATATTAACATATGTGTATATAATTTTTTCTAATCTACGTTAGTTTAACTTCAAAAGTAATGAGGCTTGCAAAATAAGACTGGTTTTTTTTCTTTATGTAGTTGCTGCATCTAGCTAAGTCGCTTCAATTTAATAATGTAACGACTGTTATTTTAGATTTAGCCAACTAGAAAAGCCGCTTACTTGTGTGAATAACGCAAATTTATTATGGCTTGTTATGGTAAAGATAGCAGCTGATAAATGGAGTTGAACCATTGTCTTAGGTTTTGCAAACCTACGTAATACCAAATATACTATATCAGCTGCTAATTTTAAAAACCTACTTACTTACAACCCCCTGGGCTTGGCTAAAAGGTTTACCAGCGTATACAACGGATTTTTTAAAGTGATTAAGGTACTTAAACTTACAATTGCCCGCAGATTACCGGTAAGGCTGCCCCCGAGTTTCGCATGTATACTTGCTCTTACTAACTCACCGCTAGTTGATATATCACCAAGCAAATGCTCAAATTTCGGAATCGTGCGGTTTGATGGTTTGGCAGAGCTTGCCCATTCTGTTACTTTTACTGTTTGTTTCTTTGCAAAATTAGCCAACGCACACTGCTTTAACTCATTATCGGAAATAAAATACCCAATTATAGGGGATACCTCATTTTTTAAACGTGGGTTTTTCAAAACCAACGCCCCGATAACCCCACCATCCTTTGTGTAAGATAGTTGATGGCTTTTATTAGTATATTGCGTTTTACATAATGTCTGAGCTACAATATAACTAACATGCCTTTTTGTCAGGGGTATACTTTGAAATCTTAGATCGATATATAACTCATATTCATGCATGCTAATATCTGAGCCCACAATTGTATTAATATTGTGAAATTCCCCTTTCATATACCGCTTTTTAGATATGCCATAGGGCTTAATCCAATGCGCTAATTGTTTTGTGATTTTTACTTGCCCTAAATGCTTTAAAATGATACTCTTCGAAGGTTTATTAAAAAAACAACTCACATCTACACTGTAGGGTTTTTCACACTTTTCAGGCGTATGCAATCTCAGTACGATTATTCGTAATGGTTGAATATATGTGGTTTTTTTTATTTTGTGTGACACCGTGTCTCCCCTTACCTATAAGAGAAAAGTTAACCACTTTGTAATATTTACTAACATCTTTGTAAGCTCCTGAGACACTAATATTTTGATCCTGTTTTATTCTATTGCTATTATTGCTTAACACGGCTTGCTTATAACTCATCTTTTTTTATTTATAAAAACTATTTAACGCTTTACAGCTTTTTTCCATAGGCGCTAAAATATATACTTCTAACATAACTGTATAAAGCCACTATGCGTAATGAAATGTTAGATCAAATCCTGGGATAGGCTGAAATAAAGTATAATTCAGCTTATCGAGCTCAGGGAAAATAAATACGTTGCTAATTCCAATTGATCCCTGATGGATTACTCCATTTATACCTTTTTGTTTTTGAAAATTAGTCTGATCCTTCATTAGTAATTGTGAAGTGCTCAGCTCCGCTGATAAAAAAGACCATTTATAACAAAATAAGCGGGCTGCTTTTTTATGTAAGTGACTTTGCGCACCCACAACAGCGCCCTTAATTACTTTAAAGGCAGCGATTGGCTGGCTACTTTTTATTAATTTGGGTGTTTGGCCGCAGCAACAAAAACATTTATAAAAAGCGGTGTATAGCTCACTTTGTGAAAGTAACTTTTTTGTTGTTGCATGCAAGATTATTTGTTTAATACTAGCCCATAATCTCGGATGATTTAAATGAGCTTTTGTGGCATTAGCATGTAGATAACCTTTTGCAAGAGTTTTTCCTAGATTGCTATTTCCGCAATTTTTGTAATCATCCACTATTAATGCAGGAAGAAAAGAAGCGCCGTTATCCATTAATTGATAGCGCTGTATGCTAAATTGATGCCAGTTTAATATTTGTTGATCTAGGGATTTTTGATGCTTCATTATTCTGCAATATTATGTAATTCGTAATTCTTTTTTTTACCTACAAGGTAAACGTGAAGTTTATTCATACGGCTATTTTAACGCCGTAGCATTGAGTATCCTATAAAAAAGGTATAGCAATACGCTTCGGATAGTATTGGACTCGAACCAATGAAGCCCAAAAGGACAACTGCTTTAGCAAAGCAGCGCTTTAACCAACTTAGCTAACTATCCCACCAGCTAAGTGTAGCAAAGTACGCAAAGTGTGTATATTTATATATTTATTATATATTATTTATATATTTATTATATATTTATTATTTATATATTTATTATTTATATATTTATTATTTATATATTATATATTTATTATATATTTATTATATATTTATTATATATTTATTATATATTATTTATATATTTATATATTTATTATATATTTATTATATATTATTTATATATTTATTATATATTTATTATTTATATATTTATTATTTATATATTTATTATTTATATATTATATATTTATTATATATTTATTATATATTTATTATATATTTATTATATATTATTTATATATTTATATATTTATTATATATTTATTATATATTATTTATATATTTATTATATATTTATTATATATTTATTATTTATATATTTATTATTTATATATTATATATTTATTATATATTTATTATATATTTATTATATATTATTTATATATTTATATATTTATTATATATTTATTATATATTATTTATATATTTATTATATATATTACATTTCTCAATTTCTCTATTTCTCTTATATAGGGCTAATTAGTTCAGTATGTTTTAATGAAAGATCACCGCTTTTGCAGATAGGACTACACTCAAAAATATAGATGTGCGCAAGTCGGTCCGGGCGTGACTACGCACCTACTCGCACAATACAGCGTTCCTGATCTATAGATGATTTAATAATGCTATAATTTAAAACGTAAAATATCACTCGGGCTTTTTAAACAAAAATATCTTATTTCTAGTTAAGAATCTGTAGAATGCATCATACCTATCATATAAGTAAATAATATATTAAACACTATTGGTAATTGTTAGTTTAAAATCTCGAATGTTTTGTTCGTAGATATGTTGTCCTTTAGCAGTAGTACTACGGCTTAGAGTTAAGGCAATACTACCTAGCATAGCAGATAATAAGATTAAACTGGCGATGATTAGTTGCAAAGCATAGGTAGTGTAAAGTATTGATCCAAGGCTATAAATTTGGGTAGTATAATCTAATATGCTGGAACTAAAGCAGTAGTGTAGTTCATAATTCAAATAGTCAACGCAATTGGGGTTATTATGTAACAGCAATTCTACGTTTGGAAAAGAGCTACTGAATTCATTTAAAATATTTTTGCATTGCAACGCAAAAATAATCGCAATAATCGTATTAATAGGTGCTTGCTTTAATCGCTTTTCTGATATCGGCTCAACTTTTATATCTAAGATCATAATAGCAAATAAAAAGAATGTGCACATAGCACCGACGTACAAGACAATAAATAGGGCCGCCATATAGTCATGACCGGATAGCAAAACAAGCGCACTAGCATTAAAAAATGCCAGGATTAGAAAAAGTACACTATAAACTGGGTTTGAGCTTTGTACAACTAAAGTTGCACATGTTATAAGTAATGCACAAAAAGTATCTATTAGAATAGTCATGAAAATATTATTGGTGTTATTAAATTGATTCTGTTGGTAACTAAAGGGATTTGAACCCTTACGAACGCATTCACAGCGCGCTATGCTTACCATTACATCATAGCTACCTTTTAAAGTGTGATAGGCTGTTTTCTTAATTAGTTATATATTTTGGTACAATAGCATAGGAAAACAATACTTGCTATTGACTTAATGCTATGCAAACAAAAATATAGTTGGGTTTTACAAAAAACAATACGGTTAGTATTGTACTAAAGGCGCAAATGTAAGCATTCGCGGATACGGGCATAATTGTGAACATTTTAAACCTCTGCTGGTTTGATATTATGTTCTTTTGTACAGCCTTTTTGGCTTGCGCCGATGACGCGCTATATCTACCCTGTTCTACAAATGCTCTATTAAACTTACTGCGTATTTGATCTACTGAGGGTTTTAGTGCTTCTTTAAAAGGTAATAGCGTCAGCAAGTTTGGGTTAAATGAATATGTTATACCAGTATTGGTAAAATAGATTGTTTTGATTACTCGAATATAATAAAACGCGCTTAAAACAGCACAACCAAGTGCAATTGAAAGCGTTAAATACTGCTCTGTCTGTGTTAAAGCATTAATAATCAAATACTTGCTATAAAAACCGGCAAACGGGGGTATTCCGGCCAAACTAAACAAAGCAATAACCATTGCTAATGCTAAGCCTGGGTTTGTTTTATTTAATTGGTTTAGATCGCTAATATATTTGATAGTCAAGCTATCTGTGCCATGATCAATCATATGCTCAGAGTTATTTTGCTTTATTCGTTGACGATACTCAAGATTTGGGTGTGTTCTAAATAAAGGCAGCACAAAAATACTAAATAAACAAATGCTTAATAGTATGTAAACTACTAGGTGAACTATTAGTAAATCCCATTGACCTGTGATTAATGCTAACAAAAACCAGCCAACATTAGCAACTCCGCTAAACGCAATAAGACGTTTTAACTTTACTTGACGCATCGCGCTAAAGCTACCTACTACTAAACTTAGTATAGCAATAAACGGTAATAGCTCAAAAATTGTAATGTGCAGTTCTAAAATACGTATTAGCGCACTCGCGGCAGCAATTTTAGCGGTAATCGCAAAGAATGCTGTAATGGCTGTTGGGCTTCCCTCATAAACGTCAGCAACCCATAGATGAAAAGGGGCGGCCGCAAGTTTAAATAAAAGACTTATACATACACAAGCTAATCCAATGCCTAACCCAATACTTAATGATACTGGACTATTGCCCCTAGGAAGCTCTGAATCGAGAGCTGCACTTGAATCAAACACTGAATAAAAGTAGTTTATTACTATACTTAGGTCTGCAAAATTTTGAGACCCGATTGCTGCGTATATTAGTGTAATACCTAATAATAATATTGCTGAGCTAAAAGCACTAAGTATAAAATATTTTAAACCCGCTTCTGCACTAGCTTCAGTTTTAGAGCGCATTGCTGCTAACATATAAAAACTTAAACTTTGTAATTCAATACTTAGATAAAAAGTTAAAAAATTGTAACTTTTAAGTAAACACAGCATTCCAATAATAGACAACCAGATTATAAAAATAAACTCATATCGACCATAACGTTTAACAGCAGCAAGCCCTAATAATAGCGACGCTGAAGCACTTATGCATAATAATACACTCATAAATCGGCTCAAATTATCCCATATAATTGAATCAGTTAAACCTATCGCATAGGTAAGTGGGCAATTGATATATAGTATTTTTGAACAAATTAGGCTAAGAATAACCAGTTGAATAATGGGTTCAATTAAAGTAACGGGTGTTGATATATAGGCATAGCTTGGACGAATAATTTGCATTTGTGTTTTTACCAATCGAGCAGAATATTTTGCATTACTGTTATGATTACTTTTATGTATAGGGAATCGGTTTTGTTGTAGAGATTGATCAAAATTGCTCTTCAAAGATACTTTGTTTTTGGTAATCCCCAAGGTGGTAAATTTTTCAAAACCTTTATCTTTATATGAGCCCCTTTTAAAATTTTCAGCACTACCTTCGTTAAGTTTAGGTAAATTTACGTAACGCTCAAAAGGACGATACGCTAACTGGGTAAGCTTATCCCTACTAAGGGTTTGGGTGTTATAACTAGAAAAGCTAATTGCAAATAATAAAAGTATGTTTATTAAAATAATTTGGAAACATTCAGGGATTACTACTAAAAAATCGATGGTATTCATTTTTATTACTTTAATTTATATTGTATAAACATATGTATTACATAGTTTATAATTCAGTTTTGATTTACTTGGTTTGTTTGGCCCAAGTTAATTATGCATTACATAAATAAATACATAAGTTAGATCAAATATTAATTTTAAGCTTTTTTATATTGTTATTAATCAGTCAGTGCTATTGTATTTGTAAATAAGCCATCAGTTTTGAAAACCAATAAATTTTCCGGGATTTATTATGGTCTTGTCTTGCTAAGTAATTTTTTTTTTAATTTAAAGCTATAGGTCTTAGTAGCATAATTTACCATTTTTATCCTGATTAAATAAAAAGTATGCTAGCGATTCTTATTATACAGATTTCTGATTTTTTATTTATTCAATAGTTGCTAATATAATATTTGGAAATTGATAGTGTTTATATATATAATTGCTTTAAGTAGGGCTTGAACCTACAGCCTTTTGATTTTCAATCAAACGCTCCACCAATTGAGCTTTTAAAGCATATTGTGTCCCTTTGTTTAGCTTTTGCTTTGCCGCAGGCAAAAGCAAGGGAGCAATTAATAATTATTAATTATTGGTTATCATAATGTATTCTAAACTAGCAAGCAGCTGTATTTTTTTGTAACATACTAGCTTTTGTAAATTTATTTGATCCATACTTCCACGAATCATACAGCTAATTAATTCAGATCTTATGCTTTGCTTTTGTTCTTCTAAACTTGCGCTAATTGGGTCATTTTGAACTATTAGCGATACAAAAATGAAAAAACAAATAGCTAAAATCGATTCAGAGTTTAAAAAAACAATACCTAAACCACTAAGAGTGATTAATGCTATAATATAGTATATAGTTAAATTTAAAGACATTTTAAATAAAAAACAATTTTGATTTCTCTTTTTCTAACGGTCAATAGATCCGAACACTACATCTAAAGAGCCAATAATAGCTACAACATCTGCGAGATAATGCCCTCGACCGATTAAATCAATTGCTTGCAGCGAAGCATAATCTGGTGATTTAATTTTCACTCTATAGGGGCGATTGGTTCCGTTGCTTACGCATAATACACCGAATTCACCTTTTGGGGCCTCCGTTGCACAGTAGGTTTCCCCCGCAGGTAGGGCGAATCCGCTACTAGTTGCTTTAAAATGCTTTATTAGTCCCTCCATTGAGGTTTTAAACTCGGCTCTTGAAGGACGATCTTGGTAACCGCCTTTATCACTTAGTAGGCTAAGCTTATCGTTGGGACTAATCAGCGTAGTTCCTGATATAGGCATAAGGTCGATTGTTTGCTTTATAATGCGTAAACTTTGCCGCATTTCTTCTATCCTTAGTAGGTAACGATCATAACAATCTGAGTTTGTCCCTACAGGCACGTTGAATTTTACTTTATCATATAGCTCATAAGGTTGTGCTTTTCTCAAATCGTAAGCTATTCCAGAGCCGCGTAACAATACCCCAGAAACCCCCCAAGAAACGGCGTCTTGAGCATTTAAAACGCCAATATCAACTAAACGTTGCTTGAATATCCGGTTTCCTGTAAGAAGCTCTTCCATTTCGTCGATTCGAGAAGCAAATTGGTCTGCCCATTGATGTATCGATTGCAGTATACCTCCAGGTAAGTCTGCTGCGACTCCTCCTGGTCGAAAATAAGCTGAATGCATCCGAGCTCCGCAAACTCTCTCATAAAATTCCATAAGCTTCTCGCGCTCTTCAAAAGCAAACAGAAAAGGTGTTAAGGCTCCTGTATCCATGGCAAAACATGAGACAGCTAATAGATGATTTAAAACTCTCGTCAATTCGGCATAAAGCATACGAATACATTTTGCTCGCGTACTTATAATGGTATTTGTAAGTCGTTCAATTGCTAAGCAAAAGCTATGTTCCATGGCCATTACGCTAACGTAGTCTAGGCGATCGAAGTATGGGAGAGCTTGAAGGGCCGTTTTATACTCAATTAGTTTTTCTGTACCGCGATGCAGTAAACCTATATGAGTATCTGTTTTGATGATTTGCTCCCCTTGCATAGATAAGATTAGTCTGAGAACGCCATGAGCTGCTGGATGCTGCGGTCCAAAATTAAGGGTAAATGGGCGTGACTTTGGTTTAATTGGTTGTTGAATTGCCATAATGTATGTGTATATATTAATTATATGGTAAGCGATTGTTTATTATAACATTTTATATTTTCCCGCCGGAAAATATACTAAATAACGCCGGAACTAACGAGAATTGAACTCGTATCTAGCACGTGACAGGCGCTTATTTTAACCATTAAACTATAGCTCCTGAAGACTCAAAAAGGGATATAAATGCTCTTTATTTACAATTGATTACTTTAACCTTTCAAAGAAGGGGGCAAGGGACAAATTTGATCACTATTTTATAGTGCTATACAACATTTTTATAAGAATTAATGCAGTTCAATAGCGTCTTTTAGATAGATACAAAGCAGCACTGCAAAAACATAGGCTTGTAAAAAAGCCACGGCTAACTCTAAGCCATAAATAGCTACAATTACAACTATAGGTATTATAGATAATATTGCGTATAAACCATTCGTCGCCATTGCCCACGCAAAATTTGCTATAATCGCAAGCAGGCTGTGACCTGCTGTAATATTTGCAAACAACCGGACCCCCAGACTAATTGGTCTAAAAATGTAACTAATTAGTTCGATTACAACTAGTAATGGAGCAAGCCCGATTGGGGCTCCTCCCGGTAAAAAAAAACTAAGGAAACTCAGCCCGTGTTTTAACACACCAATTAAAGTAACCCCTATAAATAAGCTGAAGCTTAGCCCAAACGCAACTACTAATTGTGCAGTTGTAGCGAAACTAAAGGGGATTAAGCCGATTAAATTTGCTGTAAAAATAAACAGCCACGTAGTAAAAACAATGCCTACGTATTTTCGTGCTTCGTATGAGCCGAGTTGTTCTAAAACTAATCCGCTTACAAACTCATATAACATTTCGCTAACTACTTGGTATCTACTTGGTATAACAAGACCACCATCAAGGAATAAAGTCGACCATATTACGCGAACGCATCCTATAGTTAGTAGGCAATATATAGCGCTATTAGTTAGGCTAACATCGATAAAGCCTATCTGTAGAGAATAGAGGCTTATTACGGAAAATTGTTCAAGTGGAGAGTACATAAAAATAAATTAGAAGTCGTGTAATAATATATAATATACTACTGTATATAGATATATTTAAAGAGGAACCTATATTTGCTTACTGCGGGACTTGAACCTGCATTGTTTATAAAAACAAAAAGCTTTTAAAGCTTTCGTGTCTACCAATTTCACCAAGTAAGCGGGGGGGGCTATAGCCTAATGCTGGCCCCTTTTCTCAACCATAGTTTTGAATTTGAATTATCTAGGTTTAACATATCTCGATGATTAGAGTAACCCTTTTCTTCTATAACCGACTTATCTTGATTTAAAGTATATAAAAATTCAAATATTATTTGAGCTTTTAATCTTATTAAGCCAGTTTGTGTATTCGTATAATTAGGAATAAATCCATTATTTGATGTTCGTCTAAATAAAATCTTAGAAAAATTGACATTCAAACAGCTTTTAGATAATCGATTTTCTAAGGCAGTTAAATAATTTAAACCTGCCGGCTCACAGAAACTTCGATAAATCAACAACTCTAGGGGGGTCACGGGCTTAACTGTGTTAGAAAAAAAATTAATATGTTTTTGAACTTTACTGAAATTTGAGTCATTTGGCTTTTTTAAGCCTGCATACGGGCTCATTATATAGCGGTATCTAGTTGACAAATTCTTATGTATTGTTGAATCTCTATAATCATTCAAATTTGTTAATTGCGTAGGCTTTTCTGTATTTAACCAACTCTTTTGTTGCTTAGCGCTTAGCTGGTTAGTCAAACTTACTTGTTTTGCAAGCACGCTATTGGAGATTACCTTATCTTGTGAATATAATAAGTTTAGAAATGCCAGCAAAAACATACTATTGGTCATATCTGCATAGTTCGGCTTAAGGCAGCATAATTCATGGATTTTTTGCAATACAGAAGTTTTTGCATTATCTGAATTTACGGGTAGGCTAGGATTACTCCCCAATATAGTTTGCGTTTTTTTGAAGTTTTGCGTGTATAAAAGCCTGCCGTTAAACCTGCTAATTTCTTTTGTCTGTATATATATCTTAGCCTTTTTTGTTAGCCCACGTTTTAATGCCACACTAGAAAGGTGTATTAAGCAATTTATAAAGTTGTCAATGGGCTCTGATCTATAGGGCAGAACATTGTTGTTCAATCTATTTAACACAAAATAATTATGGATATCACTAACTTGATTAGCTTTTGTGATATTACAAAACTGAGTATAGCTTTTTTTTAAGTGACTTTGTCTAGAACCATTAAATTTGATATGGGCAATAGGTTGATGGGCTAACTGATTAGGTTTATTCAATTTCACGGAATCAGCGCCAGCATTAAAACCTTTATAGTTTGTATTAAAGTTGTGCTGTAACCAATATACATAGTGTAGAATAGTGCTAGAAAAACGCCTTTTGTTTAATGTGAATTTTGTAGAGAACAATTGTTTAGCTGCGCACGCTATATTTATTGGAAATAAGTGGGGTGTCAATACAGTGAAATTATCAGAATTGACTTTGTATTTTAGTAGTTTATTTGTAGGCAAAACAATTTGTTTACTGATTAGCCCAGTAATCTTGAAAATATTTAGATTTTGTTTAAGATGATCATAGAAATAATACTGGCTAACTCCGATAAACATAGAGCTTTGTGTTTTGCTAGCGATTCTTAACGCGATTGGGTTTGCTCGGCTCATTTGTAATAATATGATATTTTAGTTTTACCAACTTAACTTTTATAGTGTAGCAAATCGAACGATTAATTAAGCCCTCTAAAGGACCCATATTGCAAATAAAATTAAGATATTGTAACCCTTGCCTTTGGCCCCTTGCCTTTGGCCCCTTGCCTTTGGCCCCTTGCCTTTGGGTTCGGGCAAAGGTTCGGGCAAAGGTTCGGGCAAAGGTTCGGGCAAAGGTAGTGTATAATTAATTATAAATATTATTATTAATATTTATAATTAGCTTGAACGAAGTGTTTTTATAAAGATCCCAATAAGGCTATAAATAAAAAAACTACTAGATGGATTCCCTAGGATGGGATAACTTACAAGATTGTTTAAACTATAATGATTGCAGCTACGACGACCTAGTTGGCTTGTCGCTATACCAGAGATTACCCCAACGGTCGGGATTTTTAGACAATTCGCCTGGTTTACTAGATTTTGATTTTTTTCAGGATTAATAAAAAACATAATATCGGCTAGTTTATTATTTATAAAAGGACTTTTAGCAAACATTTGGTATTGATTTAATTGGTTTGAATTAATCAATCTATCATAGTAGTTGCGGAATTTTTTTTCATGGTATCTAAATAGCTTTGGTATTACTCGCTTAGAAAGCTGCTGATTTTTGTAGGCTTTAAAAGTTTGATTATTTCTAAACAAGTTCGTTGCTGAAGGTCGGCTTGATCTTATACTACTATTGTTTCGGTTGCTGATCCAAGCCACTCTACTATCTTTTACGCTTTGACGTTTGCTTTGCCCCTCGCCTTTGCTCGGGCAAAGGTGCAGGCAAAAGTAAAATCGTTTAATATAAAAGTGATCAATACTATTGGGGCCAGTGTTTTTAACAAATACGTTTGAATTAAACCTGTTCTTTTTTAATCTCAAGCTAATATCTACGATAGATAATTTATCGGTTGGTCTGTTTTTGTTAGTATTAACCGTATAAGATTTTAAATTTGAGTAAAAGTTAAAACTAGCTTTGTTAATCTTTGGGCTTTTAAATGTGATAAAACTTTTGGTATTTTTAAACAATACTTGAGATTTAGAAAATTTTAGCTTTGATTGGTTCACTATCTTAAAAGCTTCTATATTATTTTGATTTGGAATTGTCGGCTGTTTGGACTTATATAGATCCCGTTGGTCAAATACCTTAAATTGACTATAAAATACACTTGAAGGATGTTGGCCTTTTAATCTCCACGCTAAAATGTTACCAAATATATTTTGTCGAACAATTAATTGCTTTGCTTTACATTGTCCAGCAGGAGCAGTAAAGCGAGTCACCGGTTTTATATAGAAGGAAAAGGGAATATAGTTTTGACTGTATAGGCCCCCTTTTAAATCAGATTTTCCGATCCCGTTTAAGTTTAAAAACGTTCTATAGTTGTTGTAATAAATCTTTCGGCCTATTACCGAGGATTGTGCGTTCTTTCCTTTAGTAGATACATCAACAATACCTTTGAATAAACTCTTTGAGGTATTATTAAAATTAACTGATTTACAGTAATTATAGAATTCTTCATTAAGTTGATTTTGCAAAGTATTAAACCCTGTCTTATTGTTAGTTAAAAACCCTATAAGTGGAGCAGTAATTTCCCCCGCTATTTGTTGCGTTAAAGTTTGAGCTTCTTTCACTTGTAGTTGTATAGCATTTTTTATCTTAATTTGTAATTGATTATGGTTATTTACTACATATTGCTTTTCACTGTTATACAAAGTTTTCCCTGTTGTAATTCTATGGTTTCCGATATTATTAAGTTTTTGAATTTCTAACCTAGGTGTCTTAATAAATTTATGACGTTTTATCCCCTTTGCATTTGTTAAATACTGACTTTGATCAACCTGCCTTTCAATAATACTGTCCTTTTTTAAAAGATAAAAATCTTTTGATCGAGCTAGGCTCGAATGTAATAGCGCGTTTGAGTTTTTTATAAAATTCCCTATTTTTCTATTTTGTACATAGGTTGTTTTAATTTTTAAGCTATTTAAAAAGATATTTAAGTGGTTAAATAAGGCTTTATTGGGCAATGGGTTTATTACATATTTGGATGGAGCAGTTAAGTGATTTCTATATTTTGCTGCGACATTTGATATGTTATTCAGCTTACGCGGCATACTATGTCGTTTACACTGCTGTATTAGCCAGGAATTTACTAATATTGAGTCAGCGTCAATAGAATCATTGCCATTTATAAATAGGATCTTTTTATTGTTTCGAGCAGCTGACCAGCATATTTGCAAAGCTTTGAAAACATTTGAAAAAGTATTTCTTAAATTTAAAAATGCAAGGTCAGGTCCCCAGCAAAGGAGCTGTTTGGTTTGAAATAGGTATGTTTGATTATTTTCAAACATATAGGAGTTTACTATATTTTGAACCTTTGCTTTGCCCCTCGCCTTTGCTCGGGATTTAAAAAAGGTGCAGGCAAAAGTTGGATTTAAAAAAGCGTTATAAATATGGCTTGGTCCTGTAGAGTATTTAGAATAATTATGGGTTGTGTTATTATTTATAATATATATCATATGTTTTTTATTTGTTACAGAAGTCTCAGTAGTACCGCTATTATAAGATATGAATTTGATATTTATTATTTTATTAAATAATAATAAATATATTTTAATGACTTTTCTTAACTAGCCCCGGTATCAGCCCTTGGCCAGCATAACGCCGGAAACTTATTCGGCTTAATCGAAATTTTCCGATAATAGAATTGCGGCCTGTGACTATGCAGCGATTTCGTATGTTTGAAATACCTTGCTTTTTATTATATTGTTGATTTATTGATTGTTCTAAAATAAGCCCTGCACCAATATAAGGCGAGTTTTTAAGGGAAATCGGGTTAAAGTGAATCTCCAATTGGTGCAATTGAGGCTTAGATGAAAAACCAACGCGCAATAATGACTTTAATAAATTACCTATTAGTTCGTGGTTATCAAAAGCAATTCGCTTTTTTTGATCACTTATAATACTTCGAAATTTGGTTTGAATTTTTTTGCTGTTAGTCAACCTTTTAGTATACACAAAGCGTGACCAATTAGATAAGGATAAACCCTGTATTTGTTTTTTTATGTTCTTGTTAAAGGTCTCTGTTTCTTTTATCGAGTTTGCAGCTTTTGTGTTTAGTTGAGTATTAAAATCCATTACCTTTAAATTTAAAGGGTTTTGATTTAATAAATTTACGGAGAATGATTTGTTAGATTTTTTAAGTAATCCTAAAAATGTCTGACTTTTGGTGATTTTGTTAAAATTATAATTGTTTTTTAATGTCATTATTTAATAATTCTTTTATCAGTTTTAAACTATAGAATTGCTTAGTAAAAAATTGGAAGGTGGCAAAAGGAGTATTCGAAACTCCGCATTTGACGTATGAAATCAACGTTCTAACCTCTAAACTATAATGCCTTTTAAAATATGCCAATATTCTTAATATTTATAAAAAAATAAAATATTATATTAAATACCCTTTTATTTATTTAGTTACCCGCGTTGGATCTTCTCGGTTCTCGAATTACTGGTAATTCTGGGTGAGTATGAAAATCCATTGGGCTTGTCAACAACCATTCTGGGCTATATACCGCAACAGGCTTTTGTTTATGTTCAATTGGCCAAGGGTTTCTAGAAGCTTGTCGAGCTACGACAAAAGCTTCAATAACTACAGCAAAAAACACAACTAAGCTTGCAACACTGATATATGCCCCATAACTACATATTAGGTTCCAAGATGCAAAGGCTGTAGGATAGTCAGGAATACGTCGCGGCATTCCATTAAGTCCTAGCCAGTGCATTGGTAAAAAGGTAAGGTTTGCACCTATAAATAATAACCAAAAATGGACTTGCGCCCAAGTTTCGTTATACATAAGCCCGGTAATTTTTGGAAGCCAGAAATAGAATCCACTAAATATGGCAAACACTGCTCCAAGGCTTAAAACGTAGTGGAAATGCTAATTATAAGCTACTGCTTATAGTTTTGGACTATCTCTTTATCTATAATTAAATTTTTTACAAACGGAACTCTTGGCCATTTTGGGTTTTGGTATTTAATGAAGTCAACTAAAAATGACGAATAGATACGAAATTCTAGGCTATGTCTTGGATATTTTTGATAATGTCTTATAGTCAAAAAATACTTAATTTTGCTAATTCGATAGAATTTCATAGAACAAAATAATCTGTTTTTCATGAAATATTCGTATAAAAAAATCATCTGGTTTACCCTTTGATAGGTAAATTTAATTACGCCATTTCGTACATAATAGACACTTGGTGAATAGTTTGGTACAACGAAATCTAAATTTAATTTTTTAGAAAATTCATTAAGTTTTAATTCCAAAACACACTCAATCCGATTACCTTTATAATTAAAAGCTATCGTGCCATCACTATCTATTATACCCGCAAAATAGGGGTCTAATGGCTTTAAGGTGTAATCCCCTGGCTTAAATGCAATATCTAAAAATGCGCACGCTTTTTTGAATGAGTCGACCTTTAGTCTAATTAAACCATTAATTATATTGATCATCTTCCTCATCTGTTCTTGCGTTGATACAATATAGGTACAATATGGATTTTTTTTGTCATATCGAATTCTACCAAAATGTAGCGTATTCTGAATCATTGTTAATACTCTAACATCGCGTACATGAACTTTAATTCTTATAGCTTTTAATACAATTTTATTATTTAGCTTTCGAAGATCAAAATTACCATCGCCATCAATAATACCCGCTAACCAACTGTTAAACCGTAATAAGTTCCGATTAGGTTTTTTAAAACTAGATAATTGACGTATAGTCTCTGAGGATCCCATAAGGTTTCCTGCTGATTGTACAACTGTGTCATTATTATCCTGACTATTCAAGTTTTTCATATATTTGCAAAGTAATTTATATATTTGTAAAATAATATTCATCTATTTGTAAAGATCGCATAATTTTACTTAGGGAATAGTAAATAATATACCAAAACAACAAAAGAAAAGAGTTTTTATTTTAGTTTTTTGTAGTTTCCAGCATATAGTCAATTACAAAATAGAGATTTCTTTCTATTTGGCCCAAATTCGAGCAACTACGTAGTACGTCTAAACTTCTTACAGTTTCCTGTAAGCTTGGACTATGTCATCAAAGAAATCACTTATAAAGTAAATTCATTTGTTCCGCGTGTAGTCTCTGAGGATCCTACTAATAAGTTAAATCAGTTGTATTGCTTTACTGTTTTAACTTATGTTGGTTTCCTGCAAATTGCCCATTTTTATATTTTGCAACAATACAAATACAACCTTTGCCCGAAGTATCAAAGGCGTTAGTATCCTTACGTGTTAAAGTTAACACTTTTTTGTATTATTAGCGTCTGTTAATAAATTAACAAAATTCAAATCTTTAGGGGGTTCTTGCATATAGCGGAATTTAGTCACGACACGTACATTAATTATAAATACTAGAAAATAAATAGTTTATTGTTTAAGTTTTTTTTTTCAGGCTCACTTTGAACCTTTTGTACTGTATTTGCTTTTCACCTAATAGCCCTATAACATCAAGGGAACTATAAAAATTACAAATATTTTGTAAGACTACCCCTGCGTAAGTTTCCAAAAAATATACCCGAGAAGTACTTCGCACTTTGTTAGGTATTTTAAAAGTGGTTTTAATCGCGGTCAATACTTCATAGCCGTTTTTTTGCGATATGCTAAAACTGTGGCTACCGTTGGATCGAATACAAAAACAGCCCTCTGCTTCAGTAAACCCGATCAGCCAATTAGGCCAATGACTCAATTGCAACAACAGGCTACTACTATAATCATTAATGCAATCAAAACCAAACCAAGATTGGTCTAAACTTTTAACATGCGCATATTCACTATAAGTTATTTGATTGTTGTAACAATATTTAAAAAAAGCATATTGTCTTCGTCGATGCGTCAGCAATAGCCCATACTTGTCAATGATAGCCATAATATTTAGCAATTTTACACGATGGTCTTCGACCATGATAACAAAACCGCGTCGTATGTGTAAATTCATTATACCTAACTCTTCCCGGATTTTAGCGCACATGGCGTAATTGGCGTCGGTATACTTTAGTTTAATTATAATCCTAAATTGTAAACTACGTTTTTTCCAGTGGTTGACTTGAATGCTGCCATCGCCTTCTAAAAGCCCCAAGAAAAATTGTTCATAGGCTTTTTTAGTGTGTGTGTTGTTACTATTTATATTCATTATTTATAATATGTTATTTTCATCGTGAAGCCCTATGTCTAAACCGGCGTTACTTAGTATAACGCCTGTTAGCCCGCCAATGGTAAATAAGAATAAAAAGCCTAATGCAAATAGCATAGGTGTTTTAAACGTAATTCTACCGGCCCATAGTGTAGCAAGCCAGCTAAAAATTTTAATCCCTGTAGGTACTGCGATAATCATTGTTGCTGCTGTGAAGTAGGCCCGCGTATCGATGTCTAACCCCACAGTAAACACTTAGAGTCAATTAATTGAATTACTTCAATTAACTTCTCCTCCGAAACCGTACGTGATAGTTTCCCATCATACGGCTACTCAACATTTTATTTAAATTGTTTTTCTAACTATTGACAGATTTGGTTTTAAAATAAAATTAGCGTTGTTTATTTATAAACACTGGTTAACATTGTTTGTATTGTTCTAGCTGCTTCTAATCCCTTAAAGTTCAAATGCTTCTTAAATTGTACCAAGCGAAAGCACCTACGAAACATTCGATAATGGATATACTTTCGGGTCTGCAAAGGGTATTGATCAAAATAATGGATGACCGTGGGCAAACGCTTATGACCCGAAATAGTCAGCCTAAAGTGTCGATTTTTTGAATTTTTTGATTCATACATTTGTGCATCAATAAATTGTCGCCGTATCAGTTGTAATAGATAACTATCTTTTTGTGCAATAGTTAAGCGTAAGTCAACTCGAGTTTTTATAGCGTTGGTATTACATTTACGAATAGTAATATTAAAGCATCCATCAGCCTCAATAAAACCACAAAACCAAAAGTTACTAAATGACATGTTTTCTTCTTTAGGCTGTTGTAAAACAATATTTAAATGTTTACTATAGTTATGCTTTAGCAATTGATTGAATTTATGCCAACCAACAAATTTTCCATTGCATAATAAAATTACGCGGCGTAATCCTGCTTTACTGCTTATAACAAATCGTAATGCTCTGCCTCTTGTATATTGACTTACTTTTCCATATCCCAACGCGTGTTTCAGAGCATGAAAAAATTCGTAATCTTTTTCATGCCCACTAATAATTAGTTGATTTTTTGAAAAATGTCCGTCACCTTCAATAAGGCCGGCTAAATAATACCCCAAATCAGTGTCCGACTTAGGGACAATATTAGATTTAAATAATAAGTTGTTTTTATCATAATAGTTTTTATAATTTTATAAACTTAAATAATTTTGTTGCGATGTAAGTTGGCTTATCCCGCCCATTACGGGCTTTACCTTTTCAGTAATTGGACTTGTTATTTCAAATCAGGCATTTGCTTTTTACACCATCGTCTGCCTTTTAAAGCATAGCAAAAAGCCGCTTTAAAAGGTTTACCCTGTTCCACTATAAATCATCAATGTTTAAGAGGGCTTGTGCTTTGCGCCGGGGTTTTATCCGGTCCATCACGCTATCACAATTACGTTACGTTATACCCGATTTATATTAATTATATTAATATTATATGCTGACGACGCGTTCATTAGCACATTTGCTTTAATAGTGTCTATATTCTAGCCCTTAAACGTCGGCTCTGTCCCTGCTTCTACCCTATTGTACAGTAGAGGGAATCTTTTAAAAGACTTTTACGTCTTTATATAAAAGACCTTTACAGTTTTCGCACGTGGACCACGTGGCTAGGTGATTAATCTAGGTATTTATAGCGGCTTGGTCAAACATAATTGTTTAAACCCCAATATTCCTCAGGGGGCAACCCCCAATTTCAATTGGTCAGGTCGCACTGTGATGCGCATAAACAATGAATCCTAAAATTCCAATTGACGCCATTGCGTAAATCATTCCGATAGTACCAAATACAGGTTTTTCACTAAATGTGCTAACTACGTGGCTAATAATACCAAACGCTGGAAGAATTAAAATATATACCTCAGATGGCCGAAAAACCCTATCTACCAACCAGCTAATTCGATTCGAGTTAGCAAATGCATTTATAAATTTCTCTGCATGGTAATGTACTATTTCAAATTAAACATCCTCCGTATTTAGACGTTTCGCTTAATCATCTTCAATAGCCTTGTTTAACACCCAATCCAAACGGTGTTAGGTAGATTCGACTGTACATCAAGCACCATTTCAGGCACCCACTTGTGACCCAGTCTGTAGCGATCTCTAAAAAAACCGACGGTCTTGGAACGAAACTCTCCTTGACCGTTTTCACAAGCATCGCCGAGAAAACTCTTTACCCCTGTCAGGGTAAACTTAGATGATTTTGCTGTTTTTACACAACAAAAACGCTTTTGCTTTTTAGAGTTACAAGACAACATCTAAGGACTAGCAATAATGTATAAACCATATTTGGTTTGTTTACTTTTTCAGGTCTTTGATTATTATAGATAGCATATGCCTTAAAAGTTCCATAGCTTACACTAAACATTTTGCTGTTTTTCCGTTTTATTTTTGCTAATCATTAAATATTTAATAAATAATAAAAGATTTAACGAGGGTTGATTGTTTTTGATAAAATGCTCAATTGTTCTCTTTGCTCAGGCATTAAATGTTGTTTATTTTTAATGGCTTCGTATATAATTTTCCATTTTTTAAAGCTTAGTTTTTTATTTGTTTTTAAAGGAAATTTTGAAAAGTAGTTTACTATAATCTCGCATGAGCTGAGATTCACCGTATAGTATGACCAATGTCCTGGTTGACTATGTGGCTTTACGACACCCGCATTAAATAATTCCTGAATACGCTCTAACACTTTTTTATTAGCGTCGTGTTTTTGTGACACACTATATTCAAAACGATAATTAGTTTTTCGAAAACGTGCGTGAAAACAAGCTTCGCTATCAGAAAATCCAACTAACCAGCAGTCATTCAGTGAAAAAGTAGGTGTTTTATTAATTAATTGGATCTTGGGAATTGTTCGAATAGGGGCCCTTATTCAGGGTTTATCAATTATATTATTATATCCTGTTATAAATTTTTCAAACCCTATTTGACGACTGGGCAAAATAAGGTTACCGTTAAACAAACTAACAATTAGACTAAGTCCTATTTGATCTTGCACAATATACCGTGAAGCGTTTAGTGCTTTACTTTGAATAATTACACGTCCAACGCCTAAGCCCTGTTGGATCTCGTGCAATATTTCAATATTATAATTATTTTGAGTTATTACAAACATCAAATCTCCCCTGTTCGTCACTATAAAACTCCCATCCCCTTCTGCAAAGCCAATCAGCCATGTAAGCCACTGTGCTGAAGGTTTTTTATTTGGCGCTAAACGGGATTCTTTACGTCGCTTATAGAACGCTGTAAAATCAAAGTTGTGTGTTATCATAAAAATTTAATTAAATATTTTTTTTTAGCAAGGTTTTTAAAAAAATATGCTGAAATAAAACTGGATCACCACCTCCAGCAGGATCAAAGAAACTCGTATTAAAGTTTCTATCGGTTAAAAGCATAGTTATTCCGGCAGCTAATACTGGAAGACTAAGAAGTAGTAGGAAACTAGTAATTAGTACACTCCAAGCAAATAGCGGCACCCTGTGCATTTTCATTCCTGGAGCTCGCATATTGAAAATTGTTGTAATAAAGTTTATAGACCCTAGTAAACTGCTTAATCCAGAAACATGTAATGAAAAAATAGCTAGATCAACGGACGCACCAGGCATTCCTACTAGTGATGATAAAGGGGGGTAGCTAATTTGACAAATATAAAAAAGCATACTGGTCAAACCAATGGACTATACCATATATTAACAAAAAAATGGGTAATATTAGATAATTGCTACAAACATATTTATAGAACGTAATTACTTTTAATTTATAGAACATAATTTTTTTTCACGGCGTTTTCTAGTTAAAGCCATTATTGATTTTGCTTTTAAAGTCTTAGCTTTATTTTTTTTCCGTAACGTTCTAAGCCATAGCGAAAACTCAAAGCTCTTTACGCCTAAAAGACGTTTATTTATTGCACTTGCAATCAGGTGTAAAGTTTCTGTGTTTTTAGTATCTAACATCATATAACGATTTCGGTTTTTTAATACAGAATTTACCTTAAACAAACGGTGAATTCCAATAATAATGTGCTGGTCATATGCTTGGCCTATAGCAAAACCGTGCTGTCCGTTGCTCAAAATATAAAAACTGCCTTCTGCTTCTATAAATCCGGCTAGCCAATCCAAATCAAGAATATCTTTTAAGCCCATGCCGTTTCTCCATATTGGGCTAATCTGGTTAGTTTTTCTATCTAGTGATTGTTGTAACTTCAAAAGGTTGTTAGGCGTAGCGTTGCCAACTTGCTCCATACACAAAGCTTTTTTAATAATTAGTACAGCTTCATATTTCATAGATCTTAAATGAAATTCACCAAACAACGGTATCAAAACAGAGTGCCATAAACGTTTACTGCGCACACGATAAGTTATTGTATCCCCACTGTAAGTAATTTTACCTATTTTTAAAATCCTTTTAAGTCTATAAACAGCACGGGCGTTATACCTGTGTAACGTTACTTTTAAAACAGGCACCCATTTTGTCTTTTCTTTATTAGTCCATTCTAATCCAATATGTCCGTCACCATCTATTATTCCTATTGCCCATTTTTGCTCACTGTTAATATCTTCACGTTTAGTCTCTGAAGAAATAACATTTTTTTTTTTATATTGTTCTATCATTGTTTGTTTAATTTATTATACTTTGTACCCTTGTTCAGACCCTATCTAGGTTCTATCTAAGTGATCTGAAGAGCAAAAGCGTTATTTCCTGCGGATTGTCTTCCGATTTAAATCTTATTACGAGCCCGTTTTACACTTTAACATATCTAGTCTTGTTTACTAGCATGTAACTCAGTAATTTAAATCTTATTAAGGTGTTCCCGCATTGAGTGAAGTTTTTTAAAGCTATGGTCTATCTATTAAAATGTTTTCTAAGATTACAACAGATAGATCATAGCAGGACCACCTATCTACCTTTAAATGGTCCATCCCGTACCAGCACCAGTTTCAACTAATGCTGAACTTAATAGTAATAGTAAGCTTACTGGTAATAGCCAAAAGCTAATATTATTTAGTCGTGGAAATCACAACTTGGCATCGTACTTTCGTACAAGCGTGGACTATGTCTTCATCTGATACATTTATATAACCTATCAGCGCTTCGCGTGTAGTCTCTGAGGATCCTACTAATAAGCAATAAGTAACAAATTATTAAATTACTATATTAACTTATGTTGGTTTCCTGCATATTCTTCCCGTGTGTAATAATTATTTAACAACGGACTCCGGAGAGAGGCTCCGTACCTTAAGTATATTACAAGTGTTATACTAATAAAAGAATATACATAAGTTGCCGGGGTTATTATTACCTGTATATAAAAAAGATAGTTTATATCCGCTTTAAAAGCAGTGAGAGATTCCATGCATATAGCGAAGTGATAATCATTTGTCTTACGGCAAAGACGGCATTTCCGACATTTGCTTGTGTAAAAATTATTTTATAATAATTTTTTTATGCAAGCCTAATAAAATAATATTTATTACTAATAATTTATAATCCAAACAGTTATGCAAATTAATATTTAAAGCTCCTCTAAATGACGCCAATTGAATATTGCTCGATTCACGTTCATTGCAGCTTTAATTGCGCTAATTTCTGCTAGGCCATCTTGCGTGTAATGCGTTTGATTTATCATACGCTCTGCCACTGTACGCCAATCATTATAATCTAGCAATTTTGCTGTCAACAAAGGGTACGTGTTTAAATAGTTGATCAATATAGTTATACTGGCAACACTTGATAATTCAATTATATAGTAAGTTTTACCGGTGCTTGTTTGCCTACGAGTGTTTAAACCGACGCCTAAGTAATTAGCAATTAAATTTAAAACGCTAGCATAGCTTATGTTTGTTTTAGGATCAACCATGCGCTGCTCTAAGCGGAATCGGCAGCTTACTCTTTGTTTGCGTGCAGCTTTTGACACACCCTTTTGCTTTTGCTCAGGCAGCTTTTTAGTATACCGAACACCAAAGCTTCCGTCAGCATCAATAAAACCTGTAAGCCATGAATCCTGGCTAACGGGTTTCGTACACACAGGTAATTTTGCTATTGACGCGCTATGGTGCTTATTTAGCCAGTCAATTAATAAATGCATTTGGTAAATTTTTGGTGTTCTGAATTTGCCATTGGTCATCGCGGTCACCCATTTAAGACCTTTTACTGAACTGACTGTAAGAACACATGCGTTATTTTTTGTTTTATACCTAATAAAACCTGAACCTATTTTGCTAAGCAGTTTTTGTGCTAAGGGCAGGTTTTTAATATGAAACGTTATATGCCATCTAGGGTTATGCTTATTATAAACAGCTGGCATTACTATATGACCATCACCTTCGAATAATCCGGCAATATAAAAACCAAGTATTTGAGGTTGATTATAAATTATTGACATTGTGTATTAAATATTATTCTATTATTGTTTTTCTTCTTTGCCATATCTGGAGCTCCAATCATTACGGGCACCAGGATATTACCGAACCCGCCCATTAGAGCTGGCATTACCATAAAGAAAAGTGGGCTCGGCCTAGATTCCTCGCGGTCTCCGCCTGCCCCCAAACCGTACGTGACAATCTCTCGTCATACGGCTTTCCCTTGTACTGGGTGTAATCCCTTACCCCTACTACGTCCTTTTTTGCTTTCGCAGCTGAGACTTTTCAGCTTCGCTCCATGTATTACTATGTAGCCGCGTGTGATGGTCCTTGCAAAGAGGTATTTGTTTTCGGTTTATAGCTGCCATCTGGCGACTAAAAAAGTCTAACTTAGGGCTTGGTTTTTTCAAGTCTTTTACCTTTCTTATGTGGTGCATCTCCACGCCGTCTGTTTTACCGCAGATGATACACGCCTTGTGTAGATTGGATTTGGTGAATTTTGCATTCCATACCGCGTCCAGCCCTTTCAAGGGTTCAGCCGTTGGGTTGTTGCCGCTTTGAATGCTTTGCTTCCTGAAGTCCGTTGGGCCCTTTGCTTTGCTGAAGGCAAAAGTCCATAAGGTTAACTTTTTTTGTTTACCGTTTTTTAGAGTTACATTGCATCCTAGTCCCTTCCCAAATTTTCTGTATGTGGCAGCCATTGTTTTTAGCTTGAATTTTCTTGCTAGCGTGAGGCAGCAGGATTCTTCAATTAGCCAGCATACATGAGCTAACTGTCGCATGTTCCCTACGAAGTCATAATAGTTGTATAGTCCTCTTGTTACGGAGTTGTAATATCTTAGTATGTCTGCGTGTTCAAGATTTACTAGGTTTCCTCGGAAGGTTCCTCTGTATTTCTTTTGATCATGCTCCTCGTGATTAATCCGTGTTTTTGTGAATCCTTTGGTTGAGAGCTTGCTCAAAACTTTCGGGTAGTCCATGTATATTCGGATTCTGGACTTTCGTCTTCGCGTTATAGTTCTTCCCGCTGTTTTTAGACTCTCCAGCGGTTTTTGGGCGCCCTTTGTTTGGGGGGCTTTAATGGTGTAGCCTAAGAACTTTATCGGTTTATCCGAGTATTTGACTATACCTGTCTTTTCTGGGTTCAGTTTCAATTTTAGTTCGTCGTTGATCCAATTTTCCACTTGGTAGAGGATTGTTTTGGCTGTTTGGTAACTGCCTTCGACGCCTATTATGAAATCATCTGCATATCTGACGTACTGGATTCTAACATAATTGTGATCGTGCTTCATGCTGGGGGTTGAGACCAGTTTATTTACGAGGGCTTTGTACTTAGCGGGCTCGCTAGTATTTTGGCCTTTCACTCTCATGTATCTCGCTGCGTTTGACAGTGATTCGTATTCTTTGTTTTTCCTACGTTTCTCGCCGCGATTGTATTTTTGTTTTATTTCTTCCATGTACAAATCCAGCTTGTGGAGGTATATATTGCACAGTAGAGGGCTCAGAATTGAGCCTTGCGGTGTTCCAACAGATAGGTTCTCATGCAGTTTTCCGAATTCCACATATCCGGCTTTTAGTCCTGAGTTGATTAGACTCAGTGTTTTTAAGCACGTTATTTTTTCTTTCAGTATTTCCATGAGCTTTTGATGTTGGATACTGTCAAATGCTTTTGAGAAGTCAGCTTCTATTATAAACTGGCTGCTCTGAAATTTCGAATCTATGTAGGCTATTGCGGTTCTTGCTCCTTTGTTCGGTCTAAAACCATGAGAACAGTCGAGGAAGTTTTCTTCAAACAGGGGCTCTACAACAAGTTGTATAGCTTTCTGCACGATTTTGTCTCTTGGCGAGGCGATGGTCAGGGGGCGGGTTTCTTTTGTCTTCCCAGGCTTCGGGATTTGAGTCCTTCTAGCTGGTGGGAATTTGAAAGTACCAGCTCTTAGCCTATCTTGGAGTTTTTCAAATGTCGCTAAGCTTATTCCGTCTAGGGTTTCGTAGGTTGTTCCTCTGGTCATATTGCCAGGCTTACTTTTGATAAGTTCATACGCACTTATTAGATTCTTGATGTTTGAGATTCTTTTCATCCTGATTATAAATGCTTGTGTTAGTGTTATGGTCCTTCCGCTGCCACGTTTCGCTATTCAGCCGGCTTTTAGAGAGGCCATTTTCACCGTGTTCGTACAAATGCTGCCCTTTTGAAGTTTTTGCTTCATACTACGGCAGCTCCGTCACCGCCTTTTAGGGCTCCTTTCGGTTTTAGGGACCCAGAGGGCCCCCTTAGGCGATCCCACAGTTCCCTGTTTAGGAAATTCTTGCTAGGGTCTCTGCACACCGTTGATTCACTCTTCGTGATACTCCCTAACATTTGAGTCTAGCGGGTAAACTTATGATAAAATACCCGGTTGTTAGGCTTCTGTCCTAGTTGCAGATGGCAGAGGTCCTCTTATGACGAGTGGTGTGTACCAGATTCGTTAACCTGATCGTTGCAAGACTTAGTTCAGGCGGGCGTCCTAGGCTCACTGCACTGGCCCGTTCCCGCCCTTTGTTACCAGCTTAGCCGTTTGAGTTTCCCCGCAAAGTTTGATTTCGCCGGCCTGGTAGTACTTTACTCGGCTAGATTCGTCCGAGCCTGGATGTGCCAGGATCCTAATAAACAGAGCGCAGTGGCGCACTCATAAATAAAGCATGGGCTGTTATTACAACGTTGTATAATTGATAATTTCCTGATAATACTTGTGTACCCGGTAAAGCTAGCTCTGCTCTAATTATCATTGAAAGAGCGGTACCAATGATTCCGCTAAAAATTGCAAAAATTAGGTAAAGATACCCAATATCTTTTGCTGAACTTGAAAATAACCAACGAACGACCAT